GGGCGATTTATCAATTTCGATAAATTTTTCAATAGCTTTTGAAGGATTAAGCCTATTCGCCTTCTATTAAATTGTAGAAAATTACACAGAAAAAAATAGCGTTTATAGCCAAATCCAAAAAACTAGCTATCTTTTTCTTTCCTTTTTTTAATATACCCATAATAAAAAAGAATAGTTAAACCTATGATAGAAAGAGGAGCGGTCTACCAAATGTCATCATTTACCTCTGTTTTACTCGTATGTTATTAATTGAACAGGGCATAAACCTTATTATACGACAAGAGAAAACCTAATTTAGTATTGTAGGGAAATCTTTACATTTTCGTGCACTCGCAGGACGACCCAAAAAACAATTATGACTTTATATACTTTTTTGTCATGATTAATCTTATTTTTTTAAACGAATCACACTCCTTCGTATACATCAGGAGCCCATTGATGAAAAGGCACGAGAGAAAGTTTAAACGACATCCCAACTGTAATAAACGCAATAGCAATATAGATTACAGTAAAATACTGACTAAACAGGAGTTCACTTGCTATTTTATCAAGCTGAAGCTGTCCACCCGAAATTCCATACAACAAAGAAAAACCATATAATAAAAAAGACGAGCTTGCTCCACTCATCAATATAAATTTCGTAGTTGCTTCATTTGATCTTATATCCCTTTTAGTATATCCAGACAAAAAACAAGAAGATAGACTTGAAAGTTCCAATGCTACGTAAAAAGTAACCAAATCCTTTGCCCAGCAAAGTACCATTCCACCCAAACCTGCAGTTAATATGAAAAAAAGAAACTCTGCTAACGCCATTTTTGAACATCGTATATAATCAATTGACAACAGAAGAGATAATATTGAACAAGTCAACAAAAGAAATCTAAATATATAACTAAAATTACTGATTTGATAATTTTTGGAAAGGATTAAAATAGATTGAATTCCCCATTGGCATAGTAAAGCAATTACACCAATTAACATAGACATTAACGAGATTTGATAAAGCAAAGTTGTATTTTTTCCCTTGTTTAATAAATCAATTACAATAATTGTAATTAAACTGAAAATTAGAATACATTCAGGCAATGTTGACAAATTACCGATTGAAAAGAGTAGATCTGATAGAGTAAAATTGGTATAATTCATAATAAGAATCAGAATAATAATTGAGATTGAATAACCGTCCATCACATAGATTTAAAACCGAAATTAACAAGTTGAGTACTTTCATATCTATGTGACTGTATAAAACGCAATAGAGATATGGCCCTATTTTTTAAATCAATCAAACCGGCAGTTTTAGTTGAATTAAAAAAAGAAACAAAATGTAAAAATATTCATTGGACTTGTATTGTTAAAGGAATAAATGCTAATAAAACAGATCGAGTTAAACTTAAAAGCCAAACCCTTTTATTTGTTTTTAAAGAGTTAAACTTGCTAGAAAAATGTACCACTTTTGGTAGTTCTAGGTCAAACCTACGCCGTAGAAAACGTATCGTACTTCGATGCTTACTTGCTAATGTTCTATCACACGAAAGCCGTAATATATATCGCAATCTACGCAATGCATCTTGATTTATCACAGCACTGTAATACAAAGAAAAAATATTCCAAATTTTCCCGAATCTGTTTAAGATATCATCGTCCGTTAACACAACCCAGCTTAATTTGCTAATTGGACGTCCAGTACTATTGCAGAACTTCTCTTTTTGCAAAAGTTTAACTAGCAGTAAAATAGGAAGCCTGGTAGAAAGAATTCTACTACTTGAAATACTGTTGTAAGACCCCATCTTGGTTTCAATTTTAACAGTTTTTGCCACTGACTGAATAGTTGAAATGTAACCCAAGAAAAAAGCACAACTGGTGGATAACAATTTGATATTTATTCGGATAAATTCGGTTGGATAATTAAATTGAGATCTGAGAAGAATAGAACTAAAATGAATCCACTTTTTTACAAAATAGCGAGCTCCGTGAAAAGCTATAAAAGATTTATTTTTATATCTTACGAAATGAATGCAAAAACTTCGGATGAGGTATTGGTTGACATCCATTTCATCTAATTGAAATTTAGATTTGCAAAGACAAAATCTTTTTATATTAATATTTTTTATATCTGTATATGCGTAATATCTCGTCTGAAACTTATGTTTTTGTGTGCATAAAATTAACAAATCGATCTCATAAGTGTAAAAATTTTGAACTAACAGATTAAGATTTCTCCGTTCTTTCTGTTTCCAAAGCCGAAATTGAATAAAATTCCCATACGAAATTTTGTATGCGTGAAAACCTATCCTTAATAGATGTAAAAATGATACATCTCCAATTCGTCGACGAAACAAGCGAACCAGAGTTTCCAAATGAATTTTCTGGAACATTTCAACCTCTAAAACGTGGCTAGACTTTGGTAATCTATCTTCGAGAAATAAAAAAAGGGAATGAATAGATTGTGAAGTTTTCAGATTCTTATCTGTTTCGGCAGCTAGCTGGCGCAGACAAGGTATTCCCAGAATGAGATATATTGTTTGTAAAAATATGTAAAGATACAGATCTTTCTTCAACTGAAGACTTCATTTTCGAACAAATTCTAAATAAAAGATCTCTGAGTAATTTTGGTAACGCACACTATCAATTGAACGCTTTATTGCTACTGCACTACAAGCTTTGAATATTAAACCTACATCTTGATTATTTAAGCAAGACTTGCAAGCAATTGAGTAAAAATTATCTCTAAATAAGAAAATAAATAGATATGGAAAGCAATCTTTATTAAAGAGAATCCTTTCATTTGTTTGTAATGCATCAAATCTGAGAGGGGATCCAGAAGTTATTCTCATCACAGTAACTCCTAACCATTACTATATTTCGTAATAATTCTTTTTTTGAAACAAAGGATTCAATATATTAAAATTTTAGATTTTCATTATATAAGTAAAAGAAAGATAGAACCACAATTAATTAACCATTGTACACAAAAATGATGAATCATTCGTTTCGTCGAACAGCGTGAAACTCGAACTAATAACTAGTTACTAGTTCGAGTTTCACACTGGAAAAGTAGTCATCTAACTAAAACATTTACTAATTTGATCCTTGGTAACAGACTGAGCGACAATAACCCTTCAATAAAAAGTTTAAATAAAAGATAAGGGGGCAGATTTTACTAAAATGAAAAAGTGATTAAGTATTTGATCAACGATTAATTAAACACAGATTGAGTTGGAAACAATTTGTTCCGATAATAACTTCCTACTAATTTGATCTACTTGTGCCTCCGCCTGTTTTTCCAATTTTTAATAACGCCCGTAAAGATGGATCTAATATCAATCTTTTTAAAAGAGGTTCTTATAGAAAACCAGTAATCCGTTCGAGATAATCTACTTCTGAAGGAAATGCCAAATACGGCATAAATGTAAAATATAACTAAAAGAGACGGATAATACAAAAGCAACTGGAAAAATCTGTAAACTGGGCCCATTAAATTCTCCTAAAATTTAATTATAGGTTAATTTCGATTTATTCAAACACCTTTATCACTTCCAAAATATCAAAAGCAATCGCTGTTGGCTGGTGATTAAACTACTTTATCTTTTCGCAAATTTTTTTTTTATTTGCGAAAAGATAAATAGGTAAAATGAATAGAAAACCAAATAAACTTGCCTCCTCCCTTCTTTTTATTCTTTATTTACCCACTAATGATTTAAAATATCCCCCTGTTCGTAGATCAAAATTAGGTTCAGGTCTAATCTCAAAGGATTTTACAAATTAAGGATTGATGGCAATAGAATTGATCTCCACCAAATCCTCCGAGAGAGAAGGGGGAGATTCGTTGAGTAAATTCTTTCTATACCTGTCAGATAATATAAATAAAATAGAGCTCAACTAAGATATGGTGGTTGAATATAAGAACAAACATTAAGTTCATTATGAAATCCCAGGTAAAAACATACAAAGTAATAAACTAATGGGACCTCATTGAGCTATCAAATAACCATAACTAGAACTTCCCTCAAAAAGAGAAATAGATCTAACTAGGTAGATATTCTTCTTCATTGGATAATAAATTTCAACAAATATTGATAAACATCCCACTTTTTGAATGGAACTAAGAAATAGAAAACTCCGTGAAAGTTATCTCGATTCTCGAGTCACACATTACTTCTTATCATGTTGCTTCAGTAGAGATTTTAGCATAATGTTTATCTTAGTGTACCATTTAAAAATCAAGAATTATTTTCTTACTAAATACTTATTGTTCAAGTATCTTTAGTTTACAAACTTTATGGCACAAAATGAAGTTAAGCAGACTAAAGCTTACTCCAAATTATTATCTGTATAGTTTATCAAATTAAGGACTTGATTTCTCTTTAGCTGCATACATCGCATCAATTGTAATTTCTTGAATATTGTTTTGCTTTGCAAAAACTTCGGTGTTTTTCTTGATTTTTCCCCTCACGAATCCAGGAATTCTATTTGGTTCCGACTCAGCTTCGGGAGTCCATTTAATTTCACTTATATCTGCTGATAAAGACTTGGTGCTTATACCCTTAGTGTCGTGCCCCCCGAAAACATCCAGTGAATGATCTTCCATACCTAACTGAAATGAGTTATAGATTAAATCAGCTATTTGATTTGTACCTTCGTAACCTAGAAAAGGTCGGTATCCCAGAGGAGAATTCTGAATATGAACTGGTGAAGAAATAACCCCACACGGAATATCAATACGTTTGCCAATATGACGTTCCATTTGCGTTCCAAATATGGCAGAAGGCTCAATACGGGCTATCGTATCTCCAACTTCAGTATGATCTTCCGTTACTATTATTTCACCACATAAACCTTGAACTTGCTCATTAAACCATTCTGCATCATGCTTGCAATACGTGCCTGAACAACTTACACGAATTCCCATTTCTTTAACAAGTATTTTAGTCATTGAAGCTGCATGAGTTGCATCGCCAAAAATTGCTGCTTCTTTTCCAGCCAAATTTTGACAATCAATAGACTTTGAAAACCAAGCTGCTTGAGAAACAAATTTAGTTTGATTGTCAACATATAATTTGTAGTTAAGTCTTTGTTCTGAGAGCGCGTAAGCCCACACATTTACAAGCTTTCCAATCTGCGTAATAAAATTGGCTGTGTTTGAAAGCCCCATGGGAGTTATAGATATGTATGGCATCCCATACTCTTTTTCTAAGAAAGTTGCTGTCATCAAACCTACTTCGCGATAAGGGACTATATTAAACCAAGCTCTTGGCAAATCCTTCAAAGATTTGAGATAGCCCCCTTCTGGGATTACTTGATTGACTGCAATTCCCAATTCTCCAAGTAAACGTTTCAATTCGCGACAGTCATGCTGATTATGAAAGCCTAAAGTAAAAATTCCTATAATATTTGCTGAAGGTATGTTTGTCACAGATCGGTCCAAGATACTTCGTCTACGAGCCCTATCCAAGTAAAACCGAATTATTTGTTCCAGGGTTCTATCTGCCGCTTGAAGCTCATTAACTCAGTAATAATTAACATCCGCGAGAATTACATCCGACTCAGAAGACAAAGAAGCTCGATCTACAAAATTTTGTAGATCCTCCTGTAAAATACTAGAAGTGCACGTAGGTGTCAAAACAATTAGGTCGGGATGTTATTCCTCATCTTTTCGGCTTATGTTATTTATAACCTTTTCTTGAGACCCGCGTGCTAATACGTGGCGATCCACTACACTAGCAGTTACTGGGGTGAAATCCCTTTCCCTCTCCGGCGTAGAGCGCATTACATTGAAATAGTCATCTCCTAAAGGGGCATGCATTATAGCATGTACGTTTTTGAAAGAACTAGCTACTCGTAAAGTACCTATGTGTGCGGGTCCAGCATACATCCAATAAGCTAATTTCATAATTTAAATTTGATATCATTTTATTGCTTTACATCATACAGGGATCTATTGCTATATGTGGCTTATCATCATAATATAAACTGGGAGATTCGTCGAGAAGAACTATAAAATCGAATCTATTGAGGGAAAAAGTAGATAGCGAATTGAAGCCATAAATAAAGATTCTGACTTCTTGAACTTCTAGTATCTAAAAATGCGCCTTTTCCGACTCCAAAAAAAGATCTGGGACGAAAGGATTCGAACCTCCGAGTGACGGGACCAAAACCCGCTGCCTTACCGCTTGGCCACGCCCCACAAATGGTTAGTATGATGACTATCTGATAATTTGGATTTCCTGTCAACCGGCTTCTTTAGTTATCCGCCCGGCTGAAAAATAATAGCAACAAAAAAGATTGGATGAATTTAAAATTAAAGAATCAAACTAAAATATAGTAGAATGGTTAATTAAAAATCAATTACGATATAATTCTAATCCGAATTGCTAAAATTTTAATTTGGGAAATCCTAACTGTTCGAATGAAAGAAAGAACATATAACAATATATACCCGACGGGTCAACCAATGAAAAGTGATGGGCAACCATGTCGGAAAAAGAATGATTTGTTACATCACTGGAGAATAAAGATGAAAGTTTTATATGACATCTGTCTAGAAAATTATATTCAACTAGACGGCACGTCTTTTGCCAAATTACCCGAAGCTTATGCAATTTTTGATCCAATTGTAGATGTAATGCCAGTAATACCAGTGTTTTTTCTTCTCCTAGCTTTTGTTTGGCAAGCTGCAGTTAGCTTTCGATAAGGAATACCACGGGTTGCTCAATTTTGGAACGCCCCGCCTCTCTTATCAAAGGAAAAAAAGAGTTGTAAAACAGTTGATTTTGGAAAATAAAGTAGGGAAGTCACTACAATTTAAGCAAAAAGCAATTTTTGATAAGTGGCAAGTTTATCGCCAAGTTATGGCATCTGCGGTCAGACGTGTGGATATCGTTGTAGTATTTCAACTTTATTTAATGGTGTTGGATCCCCCGGTTTCTTTGATATTAACAAGGATCAAACTTTTAACAAATTCTAGTTTTATGCAAACTTTCTTCGCACCCTTTAAATTTAAAAAAGACTAATTATGTAGAAAAATCATCTCGTGAATTGCATTTATTAATATCTCATAAAAGCCGGTCTTTTTTATTCATCAGAACAAAGTCGTTCTGTTTTACTTTACCCCTAGTTAAAAAAATATTCAAAAGATTGGAGATTTGTCATGCTTACACTCAAACTATTTGTCTATGCAGTAGTGATTTTCTTTGTTTCTCTCTTCGTTTTCGGATTTTTATCAAACGATCCTGTACGAAACCCCGGACGTAGGGATTAGATAGAAAGCATTGACCCAGTTGTCTTGTTGAGATCAATTTTTCAATTAATTGGCTTAATTAAACTATCAGTAGGGGGAGAGAGAGGGATTCGAACCCTCGGTACATATGAGTTGTACGACGGATTAGCAATCCGACGCTTTAAACCCCTCGGCCATCTCTCCATACAACTAAAGATTTAATTGCTCTCTTATGAAATTTTAACACAAAGCTGGGTTGTAAGTCTATGCCACATTTGGCACTTACAGTGCAATTTGTAGAACGGGGCGACCTTGGCCAAAATTCGGCACGCTCCCCTCTTATTTCTAATATATGATATAAGAAGAATTAATTCATAGCTAAATATATTGAATACAGGAGTAAATTCTCAACCAAAATAGATTCGATATTTTTTCGCTTAGCTAGATTTGGCAGATTTGATTCCGCAACTTAAACCAAAGTAATTACCCATATGGCACAACGTTCAATATTGCAGTTAAAATGCTTGCTATGAAAGCAAAAATAAGTAAAAAAATAGCAAATTTTTTTCACTTTAAAGTGATGCTAGGGGCTTTATCTCACCCCCCCTATTCTTTTTTTGTTTGCATAAACAGAAATATAGATTAAATAATTAGATATATTAAATATTCTATAAAATTTATTAGTATCAAAATAGATTTGTGAAAAATAATAGAAGGAGGGATAATGAATTTAGAAACAATTGCGCAACTTGTTATCTTAGCATTGGTAGTTACATCAGGACCGTTAGTGATTGCACTATTGGCAACTCAAAAGGGTAATTTGTGATGTGGGCAGCGCAATTCTGAAATAAATACAAATTTTATCTATATACAAGATATAAACAGAAATAAGCAGTAAGTAGATAGGGGGGGGGGGCTCCTCCTACAACCAAATCTAAGTGCATGCGGAAAGCCTCCCCAAAATATAGATAGCTTATATAATATTATAGTATCATAGCGGGTATAGTTTAGTGGTAAAAGTGTGACTCGTCGCGCATAGGTTCTACTAGTTAAGGGATCTTTCAAGTTGAATCTTAACTAAAATGAAAAGCTTCATTTTTACGAAAGTACATCTATCTTTCTTTACTAGTTTCTGGTATGAAAAAGATGAACCATTCTCGTCACTCTTGTACTCCGAAAGCCGTACTGCTTTAGTAACGAAGCAGAAATATTTGGTATGCAAAAAACTTTGTCCATTCCCAAAAGGGGAAAAATTAGAAGTCTATGGGTAGGCATCTAAAATATTTGTCTTATCGTCACTGAACCTTGGAAAAGCATCCAAGCTCGAAAGTTATAAATAGATTGATCTTGGTTTATCAAGATTATCAAGTCAAGTACTTCATTACTTAATAAGTAATGATTTCTTTTAACTCGGTGAGAGATAATTTCCTAAAGATTTTTAGTAGTAAAAATAAAGAACGAAGTAAACAGAAAAAAGAATTGATGAAACTTCATATTCTTTCTTTTTTTTTCTTAGGATCATCTAAGAAGTATATTCATGCTGTACAACCAAAACGTAAGCAAGACTGACATAGATCTTATGGATGATGCTTAATTAAACCGGGTTGGCTCTCTAGCCTCTTCAAACAGAATAAAAAAGAAGCCCCGGCTTCCCCCCCCCCCCTATAATAGGGATATAAAAGTTTGATCCTTATAAAAAGGGATATTTAAATAGGCTTTTAAATAAAGCAGGGAGAGAAAAGGGGTACAACCCCTCCATTTATATTGTTATTGTTCAATTTAGCTAAGCAAAAAGCCTCTAGTTTTATACTATTGAACCTCCTTTTATCTCCATAAAGGAGCCGAATGGGCGGAAACTTCCATGTTCGGTTCTGAATTAGCGATGTACTGCACATTTGTCGGCGTCGACTATAACCTTTAGCCTTCCAAGCTACTGATGCGGGTTCGATTCCCGCTACCCGCTGATACCAATAATCCCGGAACCCCAGCGAAATGAAACCCTTCAATCATAAATTGCGTCGTGAACAAACTAAAGTTCTTGCTTGTTCACGATTTGCTAACTAATCCTCTGGCGTATTCGTGAGTAATTTATTCATGATTAACCAGTCGGGGTAAAAAAAAAGAGCGCCTATCGTCTAATGGATAGGACAGAGGTCTTCTAAACCTTAAGTATAGGTTCAACTCCTATTGGGCGTAATTCCGTATTTGAGATTCTTATATTGGCGTAGATAAGTAAGAACAATTGGATGAAGCACGAAGATTTTACCCGGGTAAAATTTGCAACCGTATTGCCTATTTCTCTTGCAGTGTAAAAATTTCTATTGACTCTTTAATTGCTTCCTTCAAAAGTGTTTCCGCTTGTTCTGTAAATACTTTTGTCAAACGAGTAATTTCACCAAATTCAGGTTTGTTTGTTATTACATACTCCCGCAGCTGAACCAAAAACCGTCTAACTTGTCCAACTTCTGATCCATCCAAATATCCGTTGATTCCAGTATAAATAGTAGCAACCTGTTCTTCTACTGATAATGGGGCTGATTGAGATTGCTTAAGCAGCTCGCGCAATCGTTGACCCCTAGCTAATTGATTTTGAGTAGTTTTATCGAGATCAGAAGCAAATTGTGCAAAAGCTTCCAATTCCGCGAATTGCGCCAATTCCAATTTCAACTTGCCGGCCACCTGTTTCATAGCTTTTATTTGAGCTGCAGAGCCAACTCTAGATACAGAAATACCCACATTTATGGCTGGTCGAATTCCAGCGTTAAACAGATCCGCTGATAAAAATATTTATCCATCGGTGATAGAAATAACATTGGTAGGAATGTAGGCTGAAACATCTCCCGCTTGGGTTTCAACGATAGGTAAAGCTGTCATACTACCTTCCCCTAATTGAAAGCTTAACTTAGCTGCTCTCTCTAAAAGACGAGAATGTAGATAAAAAACATCTCCCGGATATGCTTCTCGGCCAGGTGGTCTCCTTAGTAGCAAAGACATTTGTCGATAAGCTTGAGCTTGTTTAGACAGATCATCGTAAATAATCAGGGTATGCTGTTTGCGATACATGAAATATTCGGCCAAAGCTGCTCCCGTATAAGGAGCAAGATATTGCAGAGTGGCCGGAGAATTAGCGGTTTCCGATACTACGATCGTATATTCCAAAGCACCGCGATCTTCGAAAGTGTCCACTACTTGAGCCACAGAAGATGCTTTTTGACCAATAGCTACATAAACACATATAACATTTTGACCCTTTTGATTCAAAATTGTATCTGTAGCTACTGCTGTTTTACCAGTCTGTCTATCGCCAATAATCAACTCCCGTTGACCACGACCTATGGGAATCATGGAATCAATAGCAATAAGACCTGTTTGTAAAGGTTCGTATACCGAGCGCCTTGAAATAATTCCTGGAGCGGGGGATTCAATCAACCGAAACTCAGAAGCTGAGATTTGACCCCTCCCATCAATAGGTTGGGCCAAGGCATTTACAACACGGCCCAGAAATGAGTCACTAACAGGTATTTGAGCAATCTTTCCCGTCGCTCTTACAGAGCTTCCCTCTTGTATAGTCAAACCATCACCCGTCAGTACGGCCCCAACATTATCAGATTCCAAATTCGGAGCAATCCCTGTTGTACCATCCTCAGATTCCACCGATTCACCAGCCATTACTTTGTTGAGTCCATGAATACGAGCGATTCCATCTCCGACTTAAAGTACGGTACCAATGTTAACAACTTTCACTTCCAAGACATATCCTTCAATTTGCTTGCGAATGATGCTGCTAATTTCGTCAGGTCGAATGTTTATTACCATTTTTGCCAAAAAATATTACTGGAAAGGGAAAGATTAAGAATAAAACCCGTTTCATAATGAGATGAAAACTAGTAGTGAATTTGGAACTAATCGGACTTATTATCCATGGCTCTAAATAAGCCAATGTTATAATCAACCATTCGCAGGTGCAGGTCATTATGCAAACGAGTTTTTAGGGTTTCTAGAGCTCTTTCAGATGCTAGTCTAGAAACTTGCCGCCGCACCTGTTCAATAGCGCGTTGCTTTTCAAAACGAATTGCATAATTCTTACTATCTTCCAATCCCTTTAAATCTTCGTCAGCTGCATCGACGAGATCTCGTTGTTCTCTGTCCATCTGCGTAAGTCCATTGATCCGGATTTCATCCGCTTTAACTTTTGCTTGCTGCAAGCGAATACGAGCCTTCCGAAGTTTATTAGAAGCTTCTTTGTGACGCTCTTCCGCATCCCTAATTGTATTCAAAATTGTTCTTTCACGATTGTCTAAAAGATTGATCAATGAAGGTAGATTACGGATCTCCGATTTTCGGAGGCTGGTGATCTCTTCCCAAACCGAACGTGGATTTTTTGATCCATTCGGCTTTCCTGCCCGTTTTTACCAAAATTTTGATAAGATTAGATAGACATTATTTTCGAATGCGGGCTCGCCTTCCTTCTTTTTCCCACCGACTAACAAGATTCATCTATTCGATGCTTAAATAGACTAATCAATATTTGAAGAGGGAGAAGTCTTGAGGGCTCTCCCCGATAATTAGTAATTAATTGAGAGCCGCTTTTTCCGAGTAGTATTCGTCTTGTATAGGTTGTCTATTCATCAAATGGGCGGAGATTGAGCTAAATCAACTCCGATATCTATCTATATATTTACCTACATAAGTATAGGCGACATCTACCCAAATAGATTATACAAATCGGAGTATTCTTAATATGGGTGTCTTATACCGAATATACCCAAATATCGGGAATACTGCGCTTCGATTTACGATTTGGCTTACGCAGTAAGGGGAAAGAGAACCCCAATTTTGCTAAGACTTTAAGCAATTTGGCTTTAACCATATTGACGATAATCCCGGAAATCGGTGAACATAATTGAAAGCTTCATCGATTACACGAAATGCTTCAGTTCTTGCATATTCTTTATTTACAAGGAATTCGCCGGGTTTTTGCACCTTTGAGCGCAACTGAGTAAAACAGTTCTCCCACTCGGCTAGACGACTCGCACACACCCCCTTTCCATAGTAAAATAATATACCTAGTACTAAAATTAAGTTAATTAAGTTTATCTCCAAAATATTGGTATTTAAACCAATACTTGCAGCAAAAGCCCAATCACTTGAGGGAGTAACGATCTCACTTACACTTCTCATAATTCCTTCCCTCCTGGAAAGTTTTGCAAGATTTGAACAACCTCTGATCCGGCCTGATAGGAAGTGACAAGCCCCGAATTTCAATAAATAAGAGGAAAACTATAATGAAACCCAATATCTTTTTAAATAATCATTTTTATCAATTTGTAGTAGTTTACCTCATCTGTTAAAACTTTCCGGTTGGTATAGGGAGGGGAATTACAGAGACACAGCGAACACTCAACCGGGTAAATGGAGCAATAATCTATTGCTAGGCCCCTCCCTCCGAATCAAATTATGGATTTGAAAATAGTTTTGGGAGGGAAGGGATAAAGGTGCAACAAACTACCTACTATTTTAAACAAGTTTAAACAAATGGATTCGCAAATAACAAAGCTAGAGCTACGACTAACCCGTAAATTGTCAAAGCTTCCATGAAAGCCAAACTCAATAATAAAGTACCTCGTATCTTGCCTTCTGCTTCTGGCTGTCTCGCAATACCCTCGACTGCCTGACCTGCCGCAGTGCCCTGACCAACACCGGGTCCGATTGAGGCGAGGCCTACAGCTAACCCAGCAGCAATAACAGAAGCAGCAGAAATCAATGGATTCGTATTAGTCTCCTCCTAATTTATTTACGTTAATCAATATTGTTTTGTTGGGCGCTAACTAAAATCGTCGCAACAACGAGTTTTTAGTAAATGTTAATTCAAAAATCAATTCTACATGAATCTAATCCAAATTAGTGATGTAATGTGGTGTATACTTAACTTAATGTTGGATTAGATAGTACTAAAATACGAAAAGAACGTATCTGTTTTTTATGTCAATCGGTTTGGCTTCTTGCCTAATTTAATACAATTGGATCGAAAAAATTCGAATATTTGATAGTACTAAATAGTACCTAGCAGAGCATGGCTATTCCAACTTTCGTGCAAGTAGGTTTTAACCAACTCAATTAATATACTGTGATCTACGTACATGTAACTGAGATACAGACGAATAGCAGAAAAAGCGGCATAAATTATTTACCCAACATACTGCATAAAGATAGATATTATTTTTCTTGTTAATTTGAGCTTGGCGATGCAAATCACTTCTCTTTTTATTTCAAAATCTTAACTTGATTTCATTAAATTAGGAAGGCCATACAAAAATTATTACCCCCCCCCCCCTAGTTATTATTCCTATTCCGAGTGGAGTGAAAAAGAACAAGGACCTCCTCGCACTGCTGTAGCATGATACCATAAAAACGGCTTTTTCACCACGACGATTCAATGAATACTTCGTGACTAGATTATTGTTTGATTATCATAGTCTTTCGGAATGATTCGTTCCGACTTAATTAATGATGGCCCTCCATGGATTCTCCAATATAAGCTGCAGCTGAAGTCGCAAAAATCAAAGCCTGTATGGCACTTGTAAATAATCCCAAAGGCGTCATGGGTACAGGAACAATTAAAGGTACTAGGGAGACGGGAACAGCTACTACCAACTCGTCGGCTAAAATATTTCCAAACAATCGGAAACTAAGTGATAGGGGTTTAGTAAAATCTTCCAAAATATTGATAGGTAACAATATCGGAGTTGGCTGGATATACTTACCAAAATAACTGAAACCTCTCTTTTGTAAACCCGCGTAAGAATGTGCTACTGATGTAAGCAAGGCTAGCGCAACAGTGGTATTGATGTCGTTGGTAGGTGCAGCCAACTCTCCGTGGGGTAATTGAACGATTCGCCAAGGAAACAAAGCACCAGACCAGTTGGAAACAAAAATGAACGAAAACATCGTTCCAATAAATGGAACCCAGGAACGGTATTCCTCTTCTCCCATCTGGGTCCTAGTTAAATCCCTAATAAATTCGAGAACATATTCAATAAAATTCTGGCTTCCCGTCGGTATGGTTTGCAGATTTCTGGCACCTACAATAGGTAAAGCCAATAAAAGGGCGATAACGATCCAGGAAGTTACAAGAACCTGCGCATGAACCTCGAAGACTCCTACTTGCCAATAAGAATGTTAGCCTACTTCTACATTCGATACTTGATAAAGATCATTCATCTTATAAATGCCCAGTTGCTCTATGTGCGTAATATCCCCCTCTCAATGGAGAAATTTATCCAAAATATTTAAGGTAATCACTACAATTCTTTTTTTTGTTTACAAAGTAACAGGGAGCAGGCCATTTTTTTGATGAATTCGGGTTATATCCCCAAAGATCTTTTGCTATTTCATTAAAAGTTATCAAGGCAATTATCAGCACCGGCCCTGCCGTCTGCTAATTTACCTCAAAAACTTTGAGTTTGAACGGCCTTCACAAATAGCTACTGTTGGTTTATCCAATATCCATCGGATTGAGGGTCGCGCATCGTCATTACCGGGGATTGGGATATCTACAAGATCCGGATCACAATCTGTATCGACAACACAGATTGTGGGAATACCCAAAATAATACATTCTTTAAGGGCAATAGATTATTCGTATTGATCAGTAATTATCACAATATCGGGTAAATCTGACATATATTGAATTCCGCCTAGGCATCTTTTCAATTTAGATAGTTATCCTCTCAAAATCGCCGCCTCTTGCTTTGGAAGTCAGTCGAATCCTCCAGTATCTTCTTCATGTTGTAAGTATTGAAACTTATGAAGACGCTTTTCTGTGGTGAACCAGTTTGTTGACGTACCTCCTAACCATTTTTCATTCACATAGTGACATTGAGATCTTGTTGCGGCTGATGCTATCAAATCGGCTACCTGATGTTTTGTACCAACCGTTGAGAATTCCTTTCCCTCCGCTGCTGCATCAAATACTAGATTACAAGCTTCAGATAAAAGACGAGCAGTCTGAGTGAGATCGAGGATATGAACACCCTTCCGTTCTGTAAATATAAAGGGTGACATCCTAGGATTCCATTTTTGGGTTTGGTGACCAAAATGGATCCCGGCTGCCATCATTCCTTCCAAATCGATATTCCAATTTTTCTGTTGCATCTTTTCCTCAAATATAAAAACTATAAATTCGTCTTATTTTAACTAAACTTGATAAATTATTACAATCTGCTAATCAAATTTGCGAGTTGAAACATACAAATACCTCATTGAATACCATCCCTTAGCTCATTCGAAGACTAACGGTAGACTTAATCCCGTTTGGGCAAATAGATTGGGCTCGACATTTTGTTCCTTGCGGTAACCACATAAATCGTGTTTTGTTCCCCAAGTTGAGCTCTTGTTATTTTTATTTATTGACAAATAGAACCCTTTTCGTTTATTAACTTCTAGTTGGCAAACAATTTCTGGACTACCTGTCCCAACAGGGACAGCGCCGCCGAGAATAACGTTCTCCTTCAATCCTTTTAACCGATCGATGCGACCGCGGAGAGCAGCTTTGGCCAATACTCGTGTAGTTTCTTGAAGACTCGCCTCTGATAAAAAACTAGTCGTACTAAGGGCTGCCTTTGTCATTCCCAATATAATAGGTTCGTAAAAGATTGGTCTCTTTAATACACGATTCATCCGCTCTGCCTGGGATAACTCAACAAGTTCGCCAGGAAAGAATACATTGGTTATCCCGTCTTCCGATGCTACGACCCTTGATGTGAGTTGCCAAATAATAATTTCTAGATGTTTGTCGGATATTTGTACGCCCTGAGATTTGTAAACTTCTCGGATTTCATTGGTTAAGATCAGTTGGCAATGTTCCAGACTTGTTCCAGTACTTAGAAATTGACTCCAAAAGTTCCCAATTAATCTTGTAATATCCTGATTCCATCTTCTGAAAAGGTCTTCGATCTTTGCTGGAATAGGGGCAATAGAACGAGACTCCAGCAGCTGCTCAACCTTCGGAAGACCCTGGGTAATGTCTCCAGATTTAAACCTATCATACGGTAATGTTATTAATGTATCCCCCTCCCCAACAATGTCTCCAGATATCTTATGAGGAGCTGCCCCCTGATTCGCCAAAATAGTTTTACCAGTTCTGATTAGTAAGTAATCTTGGTGAATGGCTACAGCCTGACCAGACTTGAAAAAAACATCACTTTTACAGAAGAATCGGCTTCCACTGATTAGTAATCCTAGATTAATTGACAGGGCTCCTCGAATGAATAGCTTTGATGGCGAATAGATTGGATTTTCCAGCAAAAATCTATTTAAAAGAGAGTTTCTAGAACATTTCAATACGAATTTATTCTCATCAATTAGATACCAATTTTTATGTTCCGACGTACCTGTTGCATACATATCTATCATATGATCGATAAAATAATTGATGCAGGGGGAGGCTTCTTCTTCATCTAGCAACAAGTGAGGGCAAACAAGTGAATAAGAAAGTACGTATAAGGTCCCTATTAGACCTACCTCTTCAGCCTTTAATTGGAAACAGGCAAAGCTCGACCTCTCGAATTTGATTGACCTCTCTTTAATATTTAGATTCGGAGATTTTTCCGAACAAGATTCGCGTCTAAAGCTGGGTAAAACTTTTTTGAAACTCTCAGTCGAACAGCCTACACCTGATTTTAAGCACGATAAATATTCCACAACTCTTTTTTCATAGCTATTATTGCTTGAATAACCAAGAGAGTTTTTCTGATAAAAATCAAAAGGTGACAAAATGATAAACGACCCATCACGCCCTGTAACCGAATAAACAGTAATGCTCTGATAGTTGCGAACTAAATCATTACCGTCATCGGCTAAATTCATTTGAGCAAGAAAGGGTTTGTCGATGGACGCCCATTTAGTAGAAACTTGGCTGATTCTGAGACTTCGTACAGGGGGAGATGCTAACAGATTAACCTGAAGAAAAGTATTAAATAGATTATTGATTCTCACATTAGCGAGAGATAAGTAGTTCTTTTTCGAAGAATTTTTTGCAGAAAAGGTATCGTGGGAGTGCCTTTGCCGCTCAACCGCAAAAAAGGTTCGAATTAATTTAGTAGTCTTGTGATTAATCCTTTTTATTCTATCGCCATTTCTATAAGAGGTACATAAAAGGGTTTGAGCATTCGTGTGTTTCTGTGTCTTCGGCTTATCAATACGGAAAAAAGCTTGCGCCAAAAATTTTCTAGATACGTCGTAACTGACAACTGGTCTTGCTGGGACAGAGGTCTTTCTTTCCCCGTAAAGTGTAACCGATTGTAAATAAACCCAATCCCCGGCTTCGATTCCATCGGGATTCAAGTTACCTGGCTCGATTAGATTAATATTCTGTCTGGATATATTAGTTGCTGTTTCTAGATTACAGATATAGCCGGGTAATACTCTTACTGTAATACTATCTGTTAACGGCTTATCGATTTGGATCAGTCCATCTACTTTACTACTAATAGTATCAGTTATTCGTTCGCCCTTTTTTATAAAAGTATTGTTTGTTATCAAAATAGATGATGGGGGTTCATATATAGTATAAGTATCTTCGGGAATTAGGAAAGAATTGCCTCCTCCAACTACTCTATACCATGAGCCAGAAGTCGTTTCTTCCACTTTACCGTCGAAGACAAATATTTCTTTATCAATAGATTCAATCTCTATGCTGCCGTAGATTATAATCCCCGCAGTACCAGTTTGATACTCACAATTTTCATAGATAGCAAAGATATCATTTTCATCTAAAACGCTGTTTAGTTGAACATCAACATTTACAAAACATGATTGATCGAGATTTGATTGTTGCCTTTCCAACAAGAGAGAAACGGGTTCAGTTTTTCCGGACCGCTTCACCCTGATATTAGATAAAATATAGTTAGATCTTGGAGGTTTTGACCAACCTGAAAAATATTTTGTATCGATTCCAAATTCTCGGCTACGCTTTTGCGGTTGCGAGCTTTCGCAGTTGGCAGCCTCAATCCTATTTTTGCCAAGTCCCTTAGAAAAATTGCACTTTCTTTTGATTTCAATAAAGCTGCGTTTAATGCCGACCCTATCCTGATCTTTATGAAACAAATAGTTTTCGTCAGATTCGCTAGAAGCTCCTGAAAGAATCCAGATATGGCCCGCCTCATGTACGACACGAATAGGATTGCTTATACAATTGCGCACATGCCACACAAATTTACTCCATTGAATTTCTCCGTTTAGGCTTGAATAAATAGCCTTTTGGATACGTTCCTTAAGTGGAAATTCTTTGGACCGCACTTCTGCAATAATTTGCTGCGCTTCAACATACTGACCGTTTCGAACCATAAGTAGACTTCGAGCTGGGATGACAAAATTGTGTATGTCACTACAACTGGTGATAAAAACAGGTAGATCATTTCGGCACATCCAAGCAGGATGCCCATGTCGCGTACGTGTAGGATAAGCCAACCTCCCATTAAAATTAATAAGTCCATTAAAAGGAATTCGTACGTATTCTGCGATATCGCCCGTAAAAACTCCGCCTGTATGAAAAGTTCTTGATGTTAATTGAGTTCCCGGTTCGCCAATAGATTGACCCGCAATGATACCGACGGCTTCCCCCAATTCTACTAAATCGTAATGAGCAAGACTCCGACCGTAACACAACTGACAAACCCGGAAAATGCTTTTACGTGTCAAAGGAGATCTCACATATATTGGCTGCGTGAATACTACTAAGTTATCGGCCAGTCCATCATTGATATCTTGATTACGGGTGGCAATACATCTGGCATCCCGATAGACATTATCTGCCAACACGCGTCCAATCAAATTTTGATGTAATATTGTTTGAATAGATTCTCGTTTACCCTCGCTGAGACTAAGCAAAGCAATGCTTTTACTAGTTTCGCAATCTTTTTTGCGTACCGCAACGTGTTGGACTACTTCAACAAGCCTGCGTGTTAGGTATCCGGCATCAGAGGTTCGAACGGCGGTATCCACAACCCCTTTACGGGCGCCGTAACAAGAAATGATATATTCTGTCAGTGATAAACCTTCGCGTAGGTTTCTTCGGATAGGTAGATCGATTACTTGTCCCCGCGGATCTGACATCAATCCTCGCATGCCAAGCAGCTGATGTACCTGGGAAATACTCCCCCGAGCCCCCGAAAAAGACATCATGTGGACTGGATTTAAAGGATCGATCATTTTGAAACTTGGATTCATTTCCCGCTTTGAACATTCGCTTGTGGCGTACCAGGCTTCAATTGATTGGCGTAACTTCTCCACGGCATGCAAACTCCCGTAACGATAATGATGCTCTGACACGTAGCCTTATTTCTCAGCGTCTTGTACAAGCCATCCTCGGGACGGTACGGCTAAAAGGTCATCGATGCCCAGTGAGACAGAAGCTTTTGTAGCTTGCTGAAAACCCAAAATCTTAACTTGATCCAAAATATTTGTTGTAGACGCAATTCCAAAACAAACGATTAATTTGCTGATGAATCGCCTCATGACAACTCTATCCATTGTTTTATTGCAGAATGGTAATTCAATCTGATTTGTCATTATAAAAACCTCAACTTATATAGCTTTTTATATTGTGATACAATAATCTAGATTTAAGCATTTTTAATCAATATTTTGAATTTAAGTAATTTATTAATTATTCATTAATTATAGATTTAGATTGAAAAGATTTTTCATTTTTCATTAGTACGATTAACCAAATTCACTTTGTATCATGTCATCATATCCGATGCGGAGGAAGTAGTAGACTAAGAAGCCATCGATACACCTTGTATCGCTTCTTTTAATTGTTGATTGAATAAAGTACGACCTGCCGTAGTAAGTACATGTATACTTGAGATATCTCCCCTCCTACACTTTCTAACCTGATAATTATCATAAGGGTGAAAAGAGGTTCCCAAGGATTCATATTGAGATTCAATAGGTAATTCGCGAATCTTTGAACTAATCATTTCCAAATTCAATTCCCATCGAAGCCACAAAAAGCTCCAAAAATCAATTTGATTTGATTTTTTGGCCCTGAGTATGTCGTAATAACTACCGAAACTGGGTATTTCGACAGAAGAGACGTCACTCTCTCTCACAAAAATGGAATGCCTGTTTCCATAAACTCCCTGCTTATTCTCAATTGTTAATACATAAAGACCGAGAAGCATGTCTTGACTTGGGACAGATACAGAATCCCCCGTAGCGGGGGATAGCAGATTTACGTGCGAAAACATCGGAAAACGGGCTTCAATCTGAGCTTCAAGAGATAGGGGCACATGAACAGCCATCTGATCTCCGTCAAGATCTGCATTAAACCCCCCACAAACCAATGGATGCAAACGAATAGCGCGTCCTTCTATTAAAATGGGCTGAAATGCTTGTATACCTAGCCTATGCAAAGTAGGTGCCCGATTCAAAAGTATGGGGTGACCCCGCATAACTTCTCGAAGAACTTCCCATATAATGGGGTCTCCTTTTCGTATCATACTTTTAGCTGATCGCAGATTACAAGCAAGGTGTCATCCAATCAAGTTACGAATTACAAATATTTGAAAAAGTTCAATTGACATTTCTCGAGGTAATCCACATTGATGTAATGAAAGAGATGGGCCTACGACAATAACAGAACGGCCCGAGTAGTCGACCCGTTTTCCGAGCAAATTCTCGCGAAATCGTCCTTCTTTGCCTTCAATAACCTCTGAAAATGACTTGTAAGGCCTATTATTAATATCCCTCATTGGTTGCCCACGTATACCATTATCGATGAGAGCATCTACAGCTTCTTGAATAAGTCTCTTCTGACAAATGATTAATCCTTCCGGCGTAAATTCGCTGCCCGATAAAAATTCAAGAAGAGTATTATTTCGATGAATTACCTTTCTATAAAGCTCATTAAGGTCGGAAGTAACTAATTCACCTTCATATGATTCAACTATTGGTCTCAATTCAGGTGGAAGAACCGGCAAAATATCTAAAACCATCCATTCTGGTTTTATATTTGTCCTTAAAAAATCCTTGGCTAATCTCATCCGTCTAACCAGAAGGTCTTTCCTCCTTTGAATCGTTCGATCTTCCCATTCATTACCGAATGGCTTTTGCTTTGCCAATGCCTGCCACTCCAAATATGCACGATCAATAACATTTTGTAGGTCCAACCCAGTCAATCCTTTTTTGATGGCATCCCCCCCAGTGGCGATTTCGTTACCTTGAAGCGTTTCATAATTTCGAGTAGAAAAGAAAGTGGGGAGCATGTTTCTCCAAGATCGGTCTTCATAATTGAATAAACCCCGCAATCTTAAGAGGTTGGCTCTCTCGGCCACGGGCCTAGCAAGAAAAAGATTGGGATAGGTTGGGCGGTGACCCCCCCTTAGAATCGGACGCGATTGTTTCCTCTCATCCGGCTCAAAAAACTACCCGTAAAATTATTTCAATTTAATATTTCGAGACGTGGTAACACTGTCTCTTTAAAGATGAAGTAGTTGTTCAGTACTCGGATTTCAACTCCTTTTTTTCTCGAGTAGTCTTGGACCTCCCGCACTGATCGATCTACCAAAGAAGAAATAATTTTCCCTTCCATATCTCTTTTTTAGTTTAATCGTAGGCTGGAGATATTTCCCTTGTTCCCAATGCGATCATTTCACTCTGTGGGTTTCTACTCCACTTCGATGGCTGCTAATTAAATTTAACAAAAAATTCGATGCGATGCTGAAATTCTCATAACCATCTATTTCTTTGTTTATCTATATCTATAAATAGATATAGATTACTATTTAAATTAGAAAACTTTTTCTAAAAAGGAAAACAGAGAAAAAATAAGAAACCCGAAAGACTTTATTAAAAAGAGCGTGATTCTTAATCTATCAGCTGAGATGGAAATAGTTCTTACGAAGCCCAATCGCTAGATTTTTCGTTAAAAATTAACCATGGAGGAGGTTCCCCATTATGCACACGGTAGCTTTTACCCCGAGTTAGACAATAATGCTCGATTGACGCGAGAGGCATGTCGGTTAGAGGCTTTCCACTTCTACATGGAATGACAGTTTACGGCCAATCTGTAGTGATCGACATATACAATCAAGTCACACATCGCAATACACTGGGCTTTCTGGTTCTTTAAGAGGTTTGGCAAGTAGATTTGCAACATAACTAGGAATTCGTTTCAAAAACCACACATGAGTTACTGGACACGCAAGTTTAATGTATCCCATTCGATATCTTCGAACCCGGGAGTCAATAAACTCAACTCCGCAATATTTGCACAAATTAGAATCTTCTTCTTCGTTATCAACAGATCGATAATTTCCACACGCACAAACGCCACTTTTTATGGGTCCAAGTATCCTTTCACGAAATGAGCCATCTCTCTCTGGTTTGTGAGTCTTGTGATGCAACGTGTAAGGTTAATTGACTTGTCCAACGACGTCTCCATTGGGTAACTCTCTCTCAGCCCAACTACGAATCTGTTCGGGGGAAGCCAGCCCAATTTGAAGTTGTTGATAATTAGCTCGATGAATCATACTATAAAAAGTTTTGATTAATTACTAACGAAAAAGGTTTCAATTAAAAATCAAATGTTTTCACTCTCCCTATCCAACCCCCCTTCAGCTATAAGATTGTGCTCCAGGTTTAAACTCATGCAACGTAACTCTCGAACTAGCAATCGAAAAGACTCTGGAACGGTTTTGGGTTTATAAACAGGTTTCCCGGTCATAATTGCACTAAGTACCCTGTAACGGGCCTGAATATGATCTGATTTAATTGTAAGCATTTCTTGCGACGTGTAAGACACTCCAAAACCCTCCAAAGCCCGTACTTCCATTTCTCCAACCCGCTGCCCCCCTCGTCTGGATCTTCCCTTGAGAGGTTGCTGCGTAACAAGTGCGTACGGTCCGCTCGATCGCGCATGAATCTTATCATCGACCTGATGAATTAGTTTCATCATATAACCCCTTCCAATTGTAATAGACTGTGCGAAGGATTCACCTGTTCGTCCATCGATCAGTCGGCTCTTTCCAGGGTGATCGGGTTCAAATAACCACGGATTATGGGTAGTCGCACTTGCTCTACAAAGTTCTGTAAGTACTAATTTTCTGGACGCTTCCCGCTCATATCTTTCATCAAAAGGTACTATACGGTAATGGTTTTCTAAAAACTCCCCGGCTAACCCGAGTAGGCATTCGAAAATCTGCCCCACATTCATTCATGAAGGTACTCCTAAAGGACTTAATATCATGTCGACTGGTGTTCCATTTTGCAAATAAGGCATATCCTGTCTAGGCAATATTTTTGACACAATACCTTTATTTCCGTGTCTGCCAGCTATCTTATCACCTACTTGTATCTTACGTTTTTACAATATATAAATATGAATAACTTCTAAATCGTTCGAAGTATCGTCTTCGGGATAAACCCACCTGACATCGGTAACTCGACCTCTCCCACCAACGGGAACTTTTAGACAGCTTTCTCTTGCATTAACTAATTGTATACCGGAAATGGCTTGTAACAATCTTCCTTCCGGAGCACGTGATGAATCTGTCCCCTCTTGGGGCGTCAGTTTGCCGACCAAAACATCTCCTGCCTCTACCCAAGATCCTGATTCTACAAGCCCATTATCATCTAGGTGTCGAAGTGTATGACTATCCAATTGAGGTATTTGTTTGGTAACCCTTTCAGGACCCTGATTTGTTGTGCAGACTTCAACCTCGTGTCTTTCAATGTGAAAAGATGTGGAGATATCTTCGTATATTGGGCGTTCGCTAATCAACACTGCATCTTCAAAGTTGTAGCCTTCCCACGGCATGTAGGCTACTAGGATATTCTTACCCGAAGCTGATTCTCCCCTAGCAGTTGCTGCCCCATCCGCGATAACTTCTCCGCGTTTCGGTAATTCTCCCACTAAAGCCGTAGACTTTTGGTTTATACAGGTATTGCTGTTGGAACGTTCATATATCTTTAATCGATTATTTGTAACACGTAGAACTACATCAGTGCTTGGTACTTCGTCAATTGATAGTAATTCAATCAAATTGCCATCAATATATTGGATTTGTCCTTCTCGTTCAGATACAATTACACTTCCAGAATCTAAAGCTACTTAACTTTCTAACCCAGTTCCTACAAAACATCTTTCGGGATTAACCAGTGGAACCGCCTGACGTTGCATAGTAGAACCCGTTAAAGCGCGATTCGCGTCATTATGCTCAATGAATGGAATAAGCGAAGTTCCAACAGAAAAATAATGCAAGGGATGAATGCTTCGGAAATCAACTTGTTCCCAAAGCACACTGAGGAATTCTTGTTGATATCGAACCAGTATAAGCTCTTTATCCCTAGCTCTCCATTGAGATATTAATGAATTTTCAGTCGCTATTCGGTAGTAATCATCTTCAGTAGGCGATGAGTAGATTAATTGCTCCTTTTCGGATAATTCCGAACTCTTAAGGTACGGGCTTTGCAAAAATCCGGAGTTGCTAACTTCTGCCTGAATAGCTAGTGACGAAATAAGACCAGCATTCATGCCCTCGGATGTTTCGATTGGGCAGATACGGCCATAGTGGCTAAAATGGATATCTCTAGCTTGAAAACTGGCAGTTCGTCGTGTCAATCCGCCAGGACCTACGGAGCTTAATCTCCGTTTATGCACCATTTCTGATAATGGGTTTATTTGGTCTAAAAATTGTGATAGGGGATGAGATCCAAAAAACTCCTTGAAAGTTGCTATTACTGGTGCAGGCGTTACTAATCCCTGTGGCGTTATCGCGCGTTTGCGCCTAACGGCCCTAGATATATTTTGTCGAATCGAATTTTCTAAACGGTTTAGGGCCAACTTCAATTGTTCTTGCAGTAAATCCGCTACAGATCGAACACGTCTGTTTTTCAGATGATCTATGTCGTCGAGGTTGCCCATTCCGTAGCTTATTTCTATTGAATGATCTGCGGCTGCTAATATGTCTTGGGGCAATAAAAAATGTTCCTCTTCGGGTACATCAAGAGTTAGTTTGATATTTAGGTTTCGTCGACCAATTCGTCCCAACTCAAATCTATGCTGGGAAAACCTCTTCTATAACTCCTTAGATATAGATTCTGAGAATGAGATATCCGCATCTGTAGCCGAGTATGAGTGTTTGTAAAGTTCTGCTGTAGCACCCTCCGACGATTCAACAGCTCCCTCTTGTTTCTTTAAGATATTTGAAAAAATCTTGGGGTAACGAGCATTTTGCAAGATATCTTTTTTGCTTAACCCCATAGCTATTAGTAAGATCAAGATGGATATCTTTTTTTTCTTGCTGATACGAATCCAAATTTTCTCTTTTCTATCTATTTCTAATTTGAATCTCCCTCCTCGATCCGAAATTACAGTGCTAGTATATGCGGAAATTCCTTTCTGATCGGATTCTTGGTTGTAATAAATACCGGGACTTCGCAAGATTTGACTGACCAAAACTCTGGCAACTCCATTGATAATAAACGTACCCTTAGAATTCATCCAGGGAATAGATCCGGACTGCACATCTTCTTCTTGTACTATCCTATCTCTGCTACGAATCAATTAAACTGGTACATATGGATCGGATGAGTATGTGACACATTGATACGCGGCGTCTCTCTCTTCGACTGAAGGTTGCGTCAATTGATACTGTCCGCTACTAACTCAAAATTCGACTTCCTTATCTGTGTCTTCAATTTTCGGAAAATTTTCAAGTTCTTCAAGCAACCTTTTATGAACAAATCGATTAAAGCCCTCAAATTGAATTTGTGCAAGTTCTGGTAATACGGGCATATTTTTACTTCCTCCTAATGAAGTGATGAATCGAGACTCATCCCGATTAAGAATATATCAATTAGATTTCCGTATTTTTATCTTTTTATGTATGGAAGAATCACCAGCCCTCCCCCCCTCCAAAAAGATGAATGAATAAAAGAAATAGAATCCATGGATTCTATTTCTTTTATTCAAAACCGATCTTTCATAAAGATTCATATGAACGCTTTAAACAAAAAGGGTACAGGAAAAGTCATAAATAGTGTAGAAAAGATCATATCGTATCTCTTAAAGAGCTTTTTTGCGCCCAGAAGTTAAATGATTCTCTTTCATAAGCTGTAAATGAAAAAAATCTATGCAATCCAGGGTTGGTAAACATAATTAAGCAAATTCTTTTTTGTTTGTCCAAATTTGGTCATAATGCTATTGATAGAAAAAACCAAGATATATGTAGCAATAAAACGAGTTGGATAATTATACCACGTAAGGTATTTTGATTACCAGAGAAAGATTAAAAAAAAGAAAGAAAAACATCCCTTTTTCTATAGTTAGTAGCTAATAAATAAATAAAAAGAATAAAAGATTGTTGACTCCAAGCCTATCGCTACATAGACTCCAATCAAATTAATTAGTGGGATTGTAGTTCAATCGGTTAGAGCACCGCCCTGTCAAGGCGGAAGTTGCGGGTTCGAGACCCGTCAATCCCGATGAACTACAATGAAATACGATTGTTTAAATTTCACTTGACAAGCTCGGACTTGGGTCGAGCTGGATTCGAACCAGCGTAGGCTTTGCCAGCGGATTTACAGTCCGTCCCCATTAACCGCTCGAGCATCGACCCAGAATTGAGAGACGAATACCCCCAGGGGAATTCGAATCCCCGTCGCCTCCGTGAAAGGGAGGCGTCCTAGGCCTCTAGACGATGGGGGCCCAGTTACCTCTTAGGTAGATTAAGAATATTTCCCATCAGTTGTCAATTTAAAAGAGTAATAAAAAAGTAGTGAAAAGATCCATTTTTCTAAGAGCCCCTAATTATTAATTATATTAATAATATAAGTAATAATTGAATGAAATCCTCTTTTCTCATTAAGTTGCATTAAACTAATTAGAGCGAAGAAGCAATTAATCTGAAAGAGATGCCTCGGGCTGATACTTCCTAAAAACGAAGATTAGGTATTTTCGATATTTCCTTTCGTGATATACTATATAATCGATATCGAAGATTCAAATTCGATATTTTTTATTAATTGATTAGCTAATAATTCGGTCGACCCGACTAGTTAAAAAGAGATGGCTTATAATAGAATCCGAGAGTTTTTTCGCTGAAACTGCTCGAGCTTTTTTCCAATTGATGATTTGAACTACCAATACGGAAGTAAATATTCTCGCGTTTGTAGCTACCGCACTTTTCATTCCGATCCCCACAGCCTTTTTGCTTATTCTTTATATTCAAACAGCCGCGCAAAATAATTAGTATTTTGGTAACTGATTCGACCAAAGTGTCAATAAATCTTTATATGCAAGAGCAACAGATAAGGAGGTAGAAGACGAGGGGACTGTCTCTTCTTCACTCGTAGAATAGAGCGATAGGAAGTCCGCTATTCCTGTTCTGTACAAGATCTTTTTGCTACTTGGTTGTGTTATTGTTAGTAACAACTTACTCCAAGCGCGGTACTCCTTTTTGAGTAGCTCCTTTTTGTCAGTTAGAGTTTATGCTTTTATATATTATTTTATCTTTCTAAATACCACGTATTTAGGCATTATTCTCAAAAAGGGATTGCCCAAAAATTGATAGATCACAAAAGTGATCTATCAATTTTTGCTTCTCATTCAATTACTTCTATTTTTTTACGAAGCGTATTTTGACCCAATTAATAATATTTGATAGCTATAACGTTTGGATATACCCCATAATAAATATATTATGAACTAACCTACACATACCAAGAAGGGAGAAGTGAAGTATCCGAACCGAAAGGGTGATCCCAAAGAGATCTTAAATATATGTTCCTGTTTTTCATTCCGAGTGCAGTCATACCGTCAGATAAAAAAATTAAACATTGAGTTAAGGAGCGTATGACCTAACAATGACCAGGATAGATTTTCGCGCCTAATAAATAAAAAAAAGATCAGTCTAGTAGATTACTAAATTCATCCATTTTGTTGTTTCAATCTTTGTTTCGAAGTGACAAAAAAAGAAAAGAAGGAATTTGGTTTAGCTGGAGCTCTCCCATATAATTGTTTCTTTTTCATGACGCTAGTTATTTAGACACACAAGTATTTTTGCCCACGGTGTATTCATTAAACTGCAGTTTAGTGAATGAAAACAGTGGGTGAAAGGAAAAGATATCAGTTTATTGGTAATTTTATCTCCGATCCAATGTTATATATTAGCATTCGTTAGTAAAAACGATTTCACTATGGGGGGGGGGGCAGAAAAAAAAGCCCCCGGCTGCACCTGCACCATCCTTTTCCCTCAACTATACAGATGAAGGTGGGGAAAACACGAATCAATGGTCTACCACGACTGCATGTATCCCCCAAATCAGGCTAATAAAGGACTAGTTAACCGGTTGTTACAAACCGCTTCGTCCCCGAACTACAAGTGAAAGGGAAAATGTGAAAATCACCGTCAGGGCAGCCCAAGCTATAGTAACTAAGTCCGTAGTTGTAATTCCTATCTGCTTACTCTCTTGATTTTTCTTAATTACTAATTATTTATAAGTCTAAATACAAAACAAAGCTTGAAAAAGATCAAAATTTGCTGCTAGCAAAGAGCAGACACCTGATTTGAGAAAATACTTCAATAATAAATAATAAAAGATACTGTAAACTCTTTTTTTTTAATGGTACTGACTGATGGTTCTATCTTAAAATAGTTTGATGGTTTAAAACTTTTAATTACCAATTAATGATATACTATGATAGGGTTGTTTATGCGTGACGCATCGAGACACATGAAAAGTGATAGGCTATACCAGACTATAGAGCACCTCAACCTGTATCCGATTTCGGCGCAATAAGCAATCCCTTAGAAAAAGAAATTCCATAAATAAATCGATTCAAGTAATCAAATAGATCTAGTTCTTTCTCGTTATATATGAGAAGGGTCTCTTGTTAGGCGACACCCAGACTCGAACTGGGGCATTAAGGATTTGCAGTCCTCCGTCTTACCGCTTGACTATATCGCCTTTTGATAGCACTTAATGAACAGTGCCTATCCGGGCGGAAACAACATCCAAATTGGATCGTTGGATAACATGTAACTTAATAACATGAATATGTTATTGGCGCTCAGCACTCCTACTAGTAAGTATATTAGCTTTCATAAAAGTTAGCAAGTAATTAGTAGCTGCCCCCCCATAAACTCATAAACTCATTTATGGCAATACAATTGATTACCATATTTTGATGACAAAACGGCTATTTCAAGACAAACTTGTTTTGTCTTGAAACCTCATCTTTTTTATTTTCAAAATAAAAACGAAATTTTGTAATAAAAAAAAGGATTAGATAGGTCTTCGCTTCCGATCAAATAGTAATTGAAAGATTAGTAATTGAAAGATTCACATTTAAAGCTTTTTCCTTCTTTCTCAATCTTACATTATGAGAATTGATTGAATTTCATCATTCGCTTTTCTTAGGTATATTTAGATATATGGCAGAACCTATTTGTTTTATATGAGATGGGCGGATAGCGGGAATCGAACCCGCGTCATCTCCTTGGCAAGGAGATATTTTACCATTCAACTATATCCGCGTAATCTGTTATATCATCTTAATACTGTGATGGAGTTTTACCAATTCAAGATTGGCGTACATATCTATTTTAGATTTAGATGGAAAAGAATTGAATCTATAGGTGGGGGGGGGGCAAGCCTAGATCTATTCTACAAATTAGTTATTGGAATTTGACTATACTAGCCTATGTTTAAATATTTACTTACTAGAGATTTCCATCAATAAGAATCTTCTCCGTTTGGCAACTCCGCCCGTAATGACAAATTACGAGAGGAGGAACCAAAACAATACAAAATTCTCATTAAGAAATAAACGAATTAGGTATACCTACCAAAAAAACTAATCCAATCCATAATGACGCTCCTGAAAAAACTAGATTTTTGTTGTTGGACCAGCCATCGGGGGTTGCAAATGCAACCGGCACTCCTACAACTAGTAAAAATGAAGTGGCAATCAATCCAAATAAAGCCAATTGGAACGCGATAGTCATAATTCTAATTGTTTCCCTATTAAAGTATAGGCTGTTCGTACCATCCAATCCTCATCCAACGGAACTCTCAGCTCGCCACAAATTACTTTGTGGACGGGTCGCGGAGACTGCCACTAACTCAAAATTCATAAAGTTTTTGTTGATTAATCTTTGGTTTAGATTCCGACATTAGGGATGATTATAAATAGCTTTACATTCAGAATTATTTTCAATCTGCATCTTTCACGGTATGGGAAAGTTTATGAGTCAAGAAAAGAGATATGTATCAATATCTCAATTCTATAGAATATATAGATGTTGAATAACCCCTAATCAGTTATAAGAAGTCCTTTAAAAACGTTACCTCGACTTCTGAATATCGGATGAATTCTAGGTATAACCAGGAGAGATGGTCGAGCGGTTTAAGGCTCCAGTCTTGAAAACTGGCATGGTAATAAAATGCTATCGAGGGTTCGAATCCCTCTCTCTCCTACTTTTTGTAGCAAAAAAGATTGGACAGAAAGGGCACTAGTAATTAGTTATTACTAGTGCCGCGAAATATCTTATTTTATCTTACGAAACTTAAAATAAGTTAATATTACATTATTCAGGCAGTAAAACTCTATCTATCGATTTAAATAATCGATAGATAGAGTTTTACTGCCTGAATAATGTAATGCGTCCCGCACTGGCCTAAAGATGTATATATATATACATATATACTTGCTAACAAGCAAAAAAGAGCGAAACGATAATTTATATTCTGTCTTCATCATCTCAACATAGAAAATCAAGTCTTACTTAATTAAGAGGTGTCATGGAAAGAACGGGTTCGGTATCGCGGTCAATTCCTTTTTCAAACCCGGCTGCGGCTGCGCGAGCCCTACCCGCGTGCCATAAATGACCCACGAAAAAGAAAAATCCCAGTACGAAGTGAGAGGTTGCTAACCAACTCCGAGGAGATACGTAGTTTACGGCGTTAATCTCGGTAGCTACTCCACCTACGGAGTTTAGAGAGCCCAGGGGAGCATGAGTCATATACTCTGCGGATCGCCGCTCCTGCCAGGGTTGTATATCCCTCTTCAATTTACTAAGATCTAAACCGTTGGGACCCCTTAAAGGCTCTAACCAAGGAGCACGAAGGTCCCAGAAGCGCATGGTTTCCCCCCCGAAAATGATTTCTCCCGTAGGAGAACGCATCAGGTATTTACCTAACCCAGTGGGGCCTTGCGCGGAACCTATGTTAGCGCCGAGACGCTGGTCCCTGACAAGAAAGGTAAAAGCTTGTGCTTGAGAAGCTTCTGGACCCGTAGGACCATAAAATTCACTAGGATATGCTGTGTTGTTAAACCAAACAAAACAGCAGGCAGTGAATCCAAAGATGGAAAGGGCTCCCAAGCTATAGGATAAGTAAGCTTCCCCGGACCATACCAAAGCACGACGAGCCCACGCAGACGGTTTTGTTAAGATGTGCCAAATTCCGCCAAAAAGACAGATTGATCCCAACCAAACATGTCCCCCGATGATATCTTCCAGATTATCCACACTTGCAATCCACCCTTCTCCCCCAAAAGGAGATTTCAGTAGGTAACCAAAGATAATATTGGGGCTTAGGGTGAGATTTGCAATCTCTCTTACATCCCCACCCCCGGGTGCCCATGTGTCGTACAACCCTCCAAAATAGAGTGCTTTGAAAACTAGTAGAAAAGACCCAAGACCTAATAGTATTAAATGAATACCGAGAATTGTGGTCATCTTATTCTTATCTTTCCAAGTATAACCAAAGAAAGGAAAAGATTCCTCTAACGTTTCGGGCCCAATTAGGGCGTGATATATACCACCAAATCCCAAAACTGCAGAGGAGATCAGATGGAGTACTCCGGAAACAAAGTAGGGAAAAGTATCGACTACTTCCCCGCCAGGACCCACCCCCCAACCCAGAGTAGCCAAGTGAGGAAGAAGGATTAATCCTTGCTCATACATAGGCTTCTCTGATACAAAGTGAGCCACTTCAAACAAATTCATAGATCCAGCCCAGAAGACAATCAGGCCAGCATGAGCTACATGGGCACCAAGCAATTTACCAGACAGATTAATTAGTCGGGCGTTGCCAGCCCACCAGGCAAAACCTGTGGTTTCCTGATCGCGACCACCGAGCGAGAGGGTTCCATTAAAGAGCGTTTCCACGGGGTAAAACCTCCTCGGGAAATACAAGGTTTTCGTGGGGCTGATCCTGAGCTGCCATCCAGGCCCGGATACCCTCGTTTAGTAAGATATTTTTTGTGTAAAAAGTTTCAAACTCGGGATCTTCTGCTGCACGAATTTCTTGGGAGACAAAATCGTATGCGCGTAAATTCAGGGCAAGACCAACTACTCCAATAGCACTCATCCATAAACCTGTCACTGGCACAAATAACATAAAGAAGTGTAACCAACGTTTGTTGGAGAAAGCAACACCGAATATTTGGGACCAAAAACGATTTGCGGTTACCATTGAATAAGTTTCCTCAGACTGAGTTGGATTGAACGCGCGGAATGTGTTTGCGCCGTCACCGTCTTCGAATAAAGTATTTTCAACTGTAGCTCCGTGGATGGCACATAATAGGGCCGCGCCAAGAACTCCCGCAACCCCCATCATATGAAATGGGTTCAGAGTCCAATTATGAAAACCTTGAAAAAATAGAATGAATCGGAAGATGGCGGCTACGCCAAAACTGGGTGCAAAAAACCAACCGGATTGCCCCAAAGGGTAAATCAAAAATACGGAGACAAAAACCGCAATTGGAGCGGAGAAAGCTATTGCGTTGTAGGGGCGTAGTTGCACAGACCTCGCAAGTTCAAATTGGCGTAACATAAAACCTATTAGAGCAAAGGAGCCGTGGAGAGCAACAAAGGTCCATAAACCCCCTAATTGGCACCAGCGGGTAAAATCTCCCTGTGCTTCAGGGCCCCACAAAAGGAGTAAAGAGTGGGCCAAACTGTTAGCGGGAGTGGAGACCGCAGCAGTCAAAAAGTTGCATCCCTCCAAGTAAGAGCTAGCTAATCCGTGGGTGTACCATGAGGTGACAAAGGTTGTACCTGTGAACCACCCGCCCAAAGCAAAGTAGGCGGTAGGGAAAAGTAGTAGGCCAGACCAACCCACGAAGACGAAACGGTCTCTTCTTAGCCAGTCGTCCATACTATCAAATAAATCTTTCGGCTCTTTGGAAGATTTTCCGATGGCAATGGTCATATTTATTCCCTCATTCAGCTCCTCAAACAAATTTTGGGTTCCCCCTTTCTTCTTTTTTTCAAGTCACGACATGGTGTAGTTTTGCCTTTTCGGAGAAGATAAAACCGACCCGCTACAACGCTGTTCTTCCCGGGAGGGAATTCCATTTGCGAAGGCAGAGGACTCCTAGGAGTTATTACACGAAAATGAGACTGATAGCCCTTTTCATCTCAATCAGGAGGTTAGAGTTTTTTACTCCCTTCAGTATTTTTTTATTTTTTTTTTTGCTTGCTTCTAGCTTTTTCCCCTCTCTTCTTTTTTCTATTGTGTCTTTTTGTCCAGCCATTCCTTCTATTCTATGCTTTTTTCTTCTTTCTCATATAATTTTAGCTTTTGGGCACCTCTTTCCTCTTACTTGATCCTAAGCTAATCCTGTTTGTTACGTATTTTTTTGAGCAGTGGGTAGACCTTTCTTTTCTTCCGATATTTTGACTTTGTTAACTATTCAGCTGCATTAAAACTACCTTGTAAATCTGCTTTAGCACAAAAAGAGAACGGAGTTGTTTTCAAAAAAATGTAATCTAAAAGAAGAAATACTAGAGCGGCGTGAAGAGCTTACATTCATATATAGAATATATGGATATATGTGGGTGTGGTATCCATCCCTTTTCAAAATTATTTCGGTATCTATTTTACCAATCCCTAGTAAAAATTGGAAGCCTTTTTGTTTGGTTTGGCCTTAAACAGCGGTAGTTAATAAGCAATATGCAGCAGTTTAATCCCGAACAAGGTATCTATTAGAACTATTAACATCGAATAAAAAGATTTGCTTTTAATAGAAAACCCCAACAGGAAGGAAAATTTGTTTTTAGGTATTTAGAAGAAATATATAACAAATAAGAGTGCTATATATTCAAATAACTTTTACTAATTACGAAAAATTAATTACATAATTAACTAAGAGATTTGCCACGTAATTTTACTTCTTTCTTTTTTCAGATTGAAATTTATCTAAATACATAGGGTTCCACAGATATATCTATCTATATAAATTAATACTGATATTGGGAATTGATATTCAATTCCCGAGATAGGGGTAACAAAAAAGGTTCTGGTATTAAAAATTATATCCACTTTATTATATTTTCTTTTTTTTTTATTGTGATGGATGGCATATTACCCAGTGTAACGAAACTACTTAGGTGGGATATTGAGATTAAAAAGAAACAGCTTAACGAAAAAATTGAGATTGACCGAATTCTAATTGAAATAATTAGGTAATTGTTTATTTGTTAAAAATGCTGGGAAATAGATCCTTTTCCATCAAGGAGCCGTATGGGCCTAAGTGTTTCCGTGAAACTGAACAAGTTCGATCCTTGGATTTCTCAAGGCTTCCCGGTTAGCCCCGTGTCGGATTTGAACCGACGGCTTACGCCTTACCATGGCGTCACTCTACCTCTGAGTTAAGGGGGCCTCAAGTCATAAATAATAGCTGATTGACTTCTATTAGGCGCATCGTCAACTTTTGCCCAGTATATTCATCCTTTTTAGAAGAATTCGACCTTAATGAAATAGAAAAAACCAGTTTTATTCTGAAACAAGATAGAGCTTTGTTCTTAAATTATACATGTTACACTTTTATATAGATAGATTTCTGCCCACTGAGCGACAAAGCTCATAAAGAGGGAGAGAAAGAATAAGAAAAATAAGTAATACCAATTAGGTAATTCTTACTTCGATGCGTGACGCCAAATAATCTCAATCTACTAATTGATTGAAAGGCTTGTACTTCCTGGATATTCGATCTGGTAAAATCAATATCAGCTCTGTCGATGAAACGCGAAAAGCTGATTTGTCTAAGCTCGCGAAGAACATCAAACATCGCATTGACTAGCGTAGATAAACAATTGTTAGTTTACTTCGCGGGGACAGGATTTGAACCTGTGACCTCAAGGTTATGAGCCTTGCGAGCTACCAAGCTGCTCTACCCCGCTTAGTTGATGCCTTCAACGTAAATATTATACATCTAGTTAAAAAGAACTATCTAACCCTGTTAGTTAGTTCTTTTTAACTAGATGAGGGGGTTCTCATTACCAACTTGATTTCGAGATTCCAGGCAGCACGCAAGTGTGTGCCATTTCACGAAGTACGTGTCTAGACAGACCAAAGTATCGGTAATTAGATCGGGGTCGTCCGGTTAGGGAACACCGGTTGCGGAGACGAACAGGTGCACTACTTCGCGGTAAAGATTGCAAGCTTTCGGAAATAATTAGTTTACCCTGAATTGACAAATTACTTTTAATCTGTCTCTTCAAAGATTGACGAATAGTATAATATCTTTTCACTAATTCTTTCTTTCTTCTTTCTTTTTCAATAAGACTTTTCTTTGCCATAATCTATAAATCAGTAAGTGGGATTGGATTACTACTCTAAAACAGATTAGATTCGCAACCAGAAATTAGATCGGTTGTGAAAAATAATGGGAGGGCAAAATTGACGCGAAAATAAACAATTTGATAGTCTACAATAAAAGATTATCCGAATTTACCTGATGTAGATGCTATTAGAAAGGCTGCATAGGTAAAGATGTAACCCACGGAGAAGTGGGCTAATCCCACCAGTCTTGCTTGAACGATGGAGAGAGCGACTGGCTTATCTTTCCAACGTATCACATTCGCTAGGGGTGTTCGTTCGTGAGCCCAAGCTAGAGTTTCTATAAGTTCTTGCCAATAACCGCGCCAAGAGATTGGAAACATAAATCCAATAGCCCACACGAGATGTCCAAACAAGAACATCCACGCCCATACAGATAAGCTGTTCATACCAAAGGGGTTATAACCATTAATAAGTTGTGAAGAGTTCAGCCATAGGTAATCCCTCAACCACCCCATTAAATACGTGGAAGATTCGTTGAATTGAGCAGCATTTCCTTGCCACAAGGTGATGTGCTTCCAGTGCCAATAGAAGGTAACCCATCCAATGGTGTTTAGCATCCAGAAAACGGCTAAATAAAACGCATCCCAAGCTGAAATATCGCAGGTACCACCTCGTCCGGGACCGTCGCAGGGAAAACTGTAACCAAATTCTTTCTTATCTGGCATCAACTTCGAACCACGCGCATCTAAAGCGCCTTTGACCAAAATCAGTGTAGTAGTATGTAGGCCCAAAGCGATGGCATGGTGAACCAAGAAATCCCCGGGTCCAATCGTTAGAAATAGTGAGTTGCTGCTGTTGTTAATAGCATCTAACCAACCCGGTAACCATAAGCCTCGACCAGCATTACTTGCTGGACTCCCTGTCGAGGATAAAAGCACATCAAAACCATATAAAGTTTTACCATGAGTAGACTGAATCCATTGAGCAAATATAGGTTCAATAAGAATCTGTTTCTCCGGAGTTCCAAAGGCTAGCATTACGTCGTTGTGGACATAGAGCCCTAGCGTGTGGAACCCCAGAAATAAACTTACCCAGCTTAAGTGAGCTATTATGGCTTCTTTATGTTCTAACATTCTTGCTAAAACGTTATCCTTATTCTGTTCTGGATCATAATCTCGAATAAAGAATATAGCCCCGTGTGCGAAGGCTCCTGCCATGATAAAACCGGCAATATATTGATGATGGGTATATAGCGCGGCTTGAGTCGTATAATCCTGTGCTATAAAAGCATAAGGGGGTAAAGAATACATGTGTTGCGCGACTAGAGAGGTGACAACCCCCAAAGCAGCTAAAGCAAGTCCCAATTGAAAATGAAGAGAATTGTTGACTGCATCATAAAGCCCTTTGTGTCCACGGCCCAACTTACCTCCTGGAGGGATATGGGCCTCAAGAATCTCTTTCATACTATGCCCAATACCAGAGTTAGTCCTGTACATGTGGCCGGCAATTATAAACACAACGGCAATAGCTAAGTGGTGATGAGCAAGGTCTGTTAGCCACAAACTTTGAGTTTGTGGGTGAAATCCGCCTAGAAATGTTGAAATGGCTGTTCCCGCCCCTTGACTGCTATCAAACAAATGATTACCGGAATCGGGATTTTGCGCATAAACACTCCACTGGCCCGAGAAAAATGGTCCCAATCCTTGAGGGTGCGGAGCGGCGGTCAATAAATTGCCCCATCTTACATGTCCACCTCTTGCTTCGGGGATAGCTACGTGAACTAAATGTCCCGCCCAAGCCAGAGAACTAACCCCGAAGAGCCCTGAAAGGTGGTGATTGAGACGAGATTCAGCATTTTTGAACCAAGAAATGCTTGGTTTCCATTTAGGTTGCAAATGTAACCAGCTAGCTAGTAAGAATGAAGCAGAAATAGCTAATAGAAAAATAGCTCCAGTATAGAGATCCTGGTTATTGCGTAAACCGATAGTATACCACCATTGGTACACACCCGAGTAGGCAATATTAACTGGACCTGCAGCGCCCCCTCGAGTGTAGGCTTCGACAGCTGGTTGACCAAAATGAGGATCCCAAATGGCATGAGCAATGGGCCTCACGTGTAGCGGGTCCCGTACCCACGCTTCGAAATTGCCCTGCCAAGCAACGTGAAACAAGTTCCCAGAGGTCCAGAGGAAGATGATAGCCAATTGACCAGAATGAGATGCAAATATTTTTTGGTATAAACCTTCCTCGGTAATATCGTCATGACTCTCGAAATCGTGGGCAGTGGCTATACCAAACCAGATACGACGAGTAGTTGGGTCTTGGGATAGACCCCGGCTGAACTGTGGAAATCTTGATGCCGTAATGTTTCTCAAATCCTCCTAGCCATTATCCCACTGCAATGATTCTCGCCAGGAAGAATGCCCACGTCGTGGCGATTCCACCCAGAAGGTAGTGAGTTACTCCCACGGCACGTCCCTGGATAATACTCAGGGCTCTAGGTTGGGTGACGGGGGCAACCTTTAACTTGTTATGAGCCCAAACAATGGATTCAATAAGTTCTTGCCAGTATCCGCGACCACTAAATAAAAACATCAAACTGAAAGCCCAAACAAAGTGAGCCCCTAAAAATATAAGACCATATGCGGATAACGAAGAACCATATGATTGAATGACTTGGGAAGCCTGTGCCCACAAAAAATCCCGTAACCATCCATTAATCGTTGTTGAACTTTGCGCAAAGTTTCCCCCAGTAATGTGGTTTACCACTCCCTGTTCGCTTATACTGCCCCAAACATCGGATTGCATCTTCCAACTAAAGTGAAATATAACTACTGAGATTGAGTTGTACATCCAGAATAACCCTAGAAAAACGTGATCCCAAGCTGATACTTGGCAGGTGCCCCCTCTGCCAGGGCCGTCGCAGGGAAATCGAAAACCGAGATTTGCTTTATCGGGTATTAATCGGGAGCTGCGTGCAAATAAAACACCCTTTAATAATATTAAAACAGTAACGTGTATAGTAAATGCATGAATATGGTGTACCAAAAAATCTGCGGTCCCTAATGGGATTGGGGCCATGGCAACTTTGCCGGCTACAGCAATTAGGTTGCCGCCACCCCAGCTTAAACTAGTACTCGCTGCGGCATTAGGTGCGGTTGATTCAGGAGCCAAGGCGTGAATATTCTGCACCCACTGAGCAAATATCGGTTGTAATTGAATGGCAGTATCTGAAAACATATCTTGAGGGCGCCCCAGGGCGCTCATGGTATCATTATGGATATATAGGCCGAAGCTGTGAAAACCTAGAAAAATGCAGACCCAGTTGAGATGTGAAATTATTGCGTCACGATGCCGAATAACGCGATCTAGCAGATTGTTGTATTGGGTAGTTGGATCATAATCTCTTACCATAAAGATAGCCGCGTGTGCAGCTGCGCCAACTACTAGAAATCCCCCTATCCACATATGATGTGTAAACAAGGAAAGTTGTGTGGCATAATCAGTAGCCAAGTAAGGATACGGGGGCATCGCATACATATGATGGGACACAATAATGGTTAAAGAACCTAGCATGGCAAGATTTATTGCTAATTGAGCATGCCACGAACTTGTTAGAATTTCGTAGAGACCTTTGTGGCCTTCACCCGTGAAGGGACCTTTATGAGCTTCCAAAATCTCTTTCGTACTATGCCCGATACCCCAGTTGGTTCTATACATGTGACCAGCTACCAAAAAGAGGACAGCGATGGCTAAGTGGTGATGCGCGGTATCAGTCAGCCACAAACCTCCCGTTACTGGGTTCAAACCTCCGCGGAAAGTCAAAAAATCTGAGTATTCTGACCAGTTGAGAGTAAAAAACGGAATCAGCCCTTTTGCAAAACTTGGATACGCTTGAGCCAGAAGATCACGATTAAGAATCAGTTCGTGAGGAAGGGGTATTTCTTTGGGGTCAACCCCCGCGTCTAAAAGTTGGTTAATTGGTAGTGAAACATGTATCTGGTGTCCTGCCCAACCTAGAGAACCCAACCCTAATAGACCCGCTAAATGGTGATTTAGCATTGATTCAACGTTCTGGAACCAAGCTAGTTTTGGGGCAGCTTTGTGGTAGTGAAACCAACCCGCGAAAAACATTAATCCGGCGAGAATTGACGCACCCACAGCTGTGCAATAGAGCTGTAACTCATTAGTTATTCCAGAAGCTCGCCAAAGTTGGAAAAATCCAGATGTTATCTGTACACCCTGAAAACCTCCACCTACATCTCCATTGAGTATTTCTTGACCCACTATTGGCCAAACAACTTGGGCACTAGGTTTCACATGAGTAGGATCATTAAGCCACGCCTCATAATTAGAGAAACGGGCCCCGTGAAAGTACATGCCACTTAACCAAATGAGAATAATAGCTAACTGACCAAAATGGGCACCAAATATTTTACGGGATATATCCTCCAAATCGTTGGTATGGCTGTCAAAATCGTGGGCATCGGCATGTAAGTTCCAAATCCATGTGGTGGTATTGGGGCCCTTAGCCAAACTCCTCGAGAAATGCCCGGGTTGGGCCCATCTCTCAAAAGAGGTTTTTACGGGATCTTTTTCCACCATAATCTTGACTTCTGGTTCTGGCGAACGAATAGTCATCGGGACTCTCCTCTCTTCGGGCAAGGGATAGCAACAACCTACCAACGAGCGATACTAAACTTTTAAGAACTAAAGTTTTTATCAACGTGTAGTAATCTATTCCCTTTTCTCCTGTATTTGAAACTCGAGCAGCTGCTATCAAAAAGTTATGCAGGGCAGGCCTTTTATGGCATTATTACACGACCCAATAGTGCCTAATGGACTTGCGAGGTACGTTTATAGGGAGAGAGGCTGCGGGGTTTGTGTCGAGCAAGCAATAAATTCTCTCTATTAACTCTATTTATAACCCGTCTCACGCCCCCCCCCTTACTAATTAATTAAACAAAGAGAAGCGTCCCGTAATTTTTAACCGATTCTGTGCTTCAATGTAATTACCGGGGGAAGGTGCTATTGCCTGTTTCCAATATTCAGCAGCTTGATCAAACCAAGCCTCCGAAATCTCCAAATTTCCTTGGTTAATGGCCTGTTCCCCTCGATCAGAATGGGTGATTATTTTCCGACCCCCCTCCTTTAGAACCGAACTTGGAGGTTTCCCACCTCATACGGCTCAGACAACTCTGTTACTAGCTTCTCGTCTCCTAAACCAAGAAATGGGGATTATTCCTAAATTTTGTAGGAACTTAAGAATAGTCTGGTTTCTAATTTTATTCGTCTTGAGTAAAATTTTCTCCGTACTCCTAGTTAAAGAAACAGAAGGAAAGAATTAAAAAGATCCTTCGACACTAACTACCTATCTCAACGTAGATCTCTCTTTTCTTTTTTCAAATTAGAGGAATCTCTCTTTTAGGATTTGATACTACACCGTGGTCCGTCAATCCTTTTTTCCCAATTGTCTCTACTACAGAGACAAATTGTATAATTTCCTTGATAGACCAATCTCATTGCATCAATCCAAAAATTCAATGACGAATCTTTGCGATGCTTTATTTTCCGATTCAGCCAGTTATCCATGAGACAGTTAGGCTACCTACCCCTTTCAAACCTAGATTGCTTTGAAAGAGACCGAATCCCGCAACTCGAGACAGCTCCCGTTTGGAAGTATGTTTGGGGGAAGCCCGTTTAGTTGGTTGAGTTTTTGTAAACCGAAGAATCTTGAAGCATAGGTAGTCGCACGTGGTGACAGATCACAGCCATATTATTAAAAGCTTGTGGCAGAAAAGAATTTCGCTCCGGTGCTTGAAAGTAATATTCCAAGGCTCTTGCATGTTTTCCATTACTTGTATGAGTGAGCCCTATGTTGTAGAGTATGTAGCTTCGGTCATAAGAGTCAACCTCTAAACGCATGGCTTTGTAATAGCTTCATAAAGCTTCTGCATATTCCCCTTCAGATTGGGCCGACATCCGTTACGGTTGCTTATACAATATACAAAAAAGCCCCGTTTCAAAACCGTACGTGAGACTTTCAACTCATACGGCTCCCCCCCCCCCGCCTGATTCGCGTAAAATAGGTAGCATTTGAAACTATCTAATTAGTTATGCTCTTAAATTTTCAATTAAGCAGGGGTTAGTTTTTCATGAAACTGGTATCTAACCATCCCTCTCGCAAAGTATTTCTATTTTTAAAGCGGTTGCGCTCTTTTATTACGGCAACAACGATAGCAATAAATATCTTGGCAACTTATTCGTTCCCAACATTCTGTTTTTCGAGGGGTTATTCACCTCAGCAATCTCCGATGATTTTAAGGGTATCCGAGTTACAAACGGGATGGGTGTTTGTTACCCCAATCACTATTGGTCCTTACCGCAATCCCGAAGTTATCGAAAATTGGCAATATATTTCAAAGCCAAAATTGTTATTATCGTAGATTTTGTGTTGCCGATTCCTCCACGTAGTGCCAACCCCCCCGCTCGTGTTTACTCATAGAACTTGATGTGTTATACATCAAATTATGGGTTTAACCTCTTGCTTGCTTGATATCAAAATCCGGAGAAAAGGGAACCGTAGCTTCCGAGGCTGCATCAATCGTGGATACGCGATCAGAGGGTTGGGTCGAAAATCGAAACAGACCTCAAAAAAATGTGGGCTCTTCGAACGAAGCTATAACTATTTCAATTAGTATTAAATAATAATAGATTGCTTGCCTTCTCGAATCGCGCCATCCCTATAATACGTAAAAGCTTCCCTTTCTCTCTTCGTAGTAGGTAGGATTTGCAGTAGAATATCCGCTAGAACTGTGAAAGTTTTGTCGATAAAGTTGTCATTTCTCTGAGATCTAGGCATAATCAAATTCGACTCCTTGTTTTTTTTGTACCCCACTTTTTAATAATATATTATTAATTGAAAATTCAAAAAGAAAAAGAGATGTTTAAACAATAATCTAAAAAAAGGAAAGTAATAAGAGCCAACGCCTTGTTAAATGTCTCCTTCTTTGATTTGTATTTCAGCAAAAAAACTATTTTTAACTATTACTTACAAGCCACTTGTTATTTTACCATCAAAATACCTAAACTGTGTCAATTAGTTTAATTGGTGAACCCCAATACAGGAAGGGTGGCCGAGCGGTTTAAGGCGTAGCACCGGAAATGCTAAGTGGAGTCTCATCTACCGAGGGTTCAAATCCCTCCCTTTCCTATCTTTATGTTTACCTACCCGAGGTTATTCTTATTGATTTCTATCGAAATCTGGCTAAATTGCCGATTCAAATAAAAACGAGCTGGCGTTAGAGTTTCAAATCAAGTTAGACAACTTTGAAAACGCCAAAGGACCACCTCAATACGAACAATTGGTTGAAGTGACGTGGACGGTTGATTCAGATGTTGAATCGTGTACTAATTTCATTTGCCCCAAAATAGAATATTTCTAGATAAGTTAAAAACTTATTATGAAAATTCTTCTCTAACAAAGAGAAAGAATGAACAAGCTAGACCAAAAAACTTTTGCACCTTCCTCATCTGCTTATTGAATTCTATTATCCTAAGTCTTTTACCCAAATTCTAAATGTAAAGGCCTTCGGTCTCTCTTTTAGTAAAATACTAATTTAATGAATGATCACTAGGCTTTGCGAGAGTAATATTCAACAACTAACAATTCATTTATATTCAAATTGACGGATTCCCGATTGGCGATACAATTCACCAATCCCGTTAGCTTGTTGTCTTCCGATAGAGAAATAGTTAAGTGACCCGGTATTTTGTCCCCGCCAGTAAACTTATTCCTCAATGCATTATACGAAGTTGGTCGATTTCGAAGAGTAATAATATCTTTTGGTTTACATCGATAACTTGGTATATCTACAACACAACTGTTCACTAAGATATGTCTGTGATTAACTAACTGCCTAGCGGCGGGAACCGTGGCAGCAAGACCTAGGTTAAAAATAACATTATCCAAGCGCATCTCAAGTAATTGTAGTAGTACTCGGCCCGTTGAACCTCTAGCTTTTCTAGCGACACGTACATAGTTTAGTAGTTAGCGTTCTGTTAATCCATAATTAAAGCGTAATCTTTGTTTTGCCTCCAAACGCACACAAAATTGAGAGATTTTTCTCGAAGCTGCTTGCTCCGTAGCGGCTCGAAGTTCTCCCAAATTGGGCATTTTACTTTTCCCTACAAATCCTGGTAAATTTTTTAAACGACGCATAAGTTTCAAACGAGGTCCTCGGTAGCGAGACATGAAAACTCCTTTTTATAGTTGGATAAAAAAATTATGGAATCAAGCAGCGCAGGAATATAACCCATTAGTGCCGTGTCGATTAATAAAATAGAAGCCGATCAGATTCTATATCTATGACAATCATAACATATGAGTAGTAACTAATAAGCAGTCAATTTGTTATAAACAATTGAGGAGGAGATGGGGGTGGGTAAGCAGAGACTACTAACGGCTTATAATGTCAAATCAAAACGTTCTAGCATATCCATTTACATAAAGATTTTGGTAAAGATATCATATTCACGAATATATTGCTTCAACAAGTGCATTTAGATATACTTCTACAATAGAAACTCAATTCTTACGAAGCAATTAATCCGTCATTAACGAGTTGAATTACGCCTATTTCTCAATCTAAAACGTAATAAGAAAGATAACTAATTTGAAGATAACTAATTTGTTTCTTTCGATTTTTTAACTTTACTAGTTAAAAGCTTACTAAACACATACAAAAGCAATACACATAAAAAACAAACGGAAAGCAACCTGAACTAAACGGATTAATAAGTTTAAACGTGGCAAAAATTTGAGTTCTCATACAACTAGATCTATATTTTCTTATAAGTTTGTTGGGGCCAAAATAGTGGGGATATGGCGGAATGGTAGACGCAGCGGACTCAACCAGATTGGGCCTAGATGTGGAGACGTATCAAGTGGTAGCCCCCAGATTCAGGGGAACCTGGGACCATTTATCGGGCAATCCTGAGCCAAATCTTGTATTACCCAAACAAAACAAATTGGGCGATTAGGTGAGATAGGTACAGAGACTCAATGGGGGCCATTCTAACGAGCAAGCTGTTAGTTACTAGTTCTAAAAAAAGACTGAATATACAACTGTTTTGTTTGGCTAACCGCATGAACTAAAATGTATAAGACTGAGACGTAGTAAAGATCGGTTTGTTTGAAGAGAGTATTCAATTCATTCACAAAATCACGATAATTCCTGTTATAACTCAATAACAAATTGCTAAATAGACCCCCCTATATTACTAATCTACATATTTCTATCTTAGCGGTTGTGAGATCCCACTTCATTTTGACAAAAACTTTTTAACGGGCGAAGCGGCAACAAAAAAAAACAATACTTTCGTGAATGAAGATAGAGTCCGATTCTACGCACTTTGGAGAAGTTAAAAAGAGCAGCGTAAGTTGCAGTAGAACGAAAATCCGTTGGTTTTACGGGACCGTGAGGGTTCGAATCCCTCTATCCCCAGCAAGGCAATCTAGTTAATCGATTTCACTTTCTGACTTCTCGACAACACTTTACAAGTGAGCCGTTCAGGCTTTTAATATGTATGAATGGCTCAATCGAGCCCCCCCCCACCTCTGGGCCCTACTCTATTTTCTACAGATGTTATTAATTTAATTAACCACATCTCTAAAAGAGAGGCGAGATCAGCAGTTTAACTAGGAAAGAAACTAGATTGAAAAAAGATAACCGGTTTCTAGTCCTTTTTCCATAAAGGAGTCGGCCGAGATAGCTCAGTCGGCAGAGCAGGGGACTGAAAATCCCCGTGTCACCAGTTCAAATCTGGTTCTTGGCATCTAACCAGTTCAGCTTGGGAAAAAGACTAAACCAGCCAGCCCTAATGCTGCGGAAAAGCCTTCAATCCTGAAGTAGCTAATAAAAAAATATCTCGAGATTTGGGTTAATCGTTTCATTTTACAGCTCTGTTTGATAATCGCAAAAAACTTCAATAAAGATTAAACGGTAAGTAAGGGCGGGGCGGATCACTAGGTCTTTGCGCGAGGTCAAATCCTTTTTAATCTTTATACAATTTAATAGGCATCCTGCAACTCGTAAAAGTTGGGTACAACATAATCTTTACGTAGAGGCCACCCTATCCAAGTTTCAGGCATTAATATCCGCCTAAGGTGCGGATGGCCCTGATGAATTATTCCCAACATATCATAGGATTCACGTTCTTGGAAATCGGAACCCCTCCAAATCCAGTAAACCGAAGGTATTCGAGGATCTTTTCTTGGGACAAAGATTTTTATACAAACCTCCTCGGGTTGATCCGACTGATCTCGTACTTGCGTCAGATGGTATACACTGACTAAATATCCTCCCGGCGCTGAGTCATAAGCACATTGAGAACGTAGGTAATTGAAACCATAAGCATATGGGGCGACAGCTACAGACAACCACTCCTCCGATTTGACTTGCAGAATCTCAACACCCCTATAGTCATAACCCAAAGGTCGATGGAAGAACTTATGTTTAGTCAACCAGGCGGATAATCGACCCCGCGTCTCGATATTCAACTGGTCTTCATTAATAGTATTCATACTGGTTGACACCTTTTTCTTCTCTTATTCATTTGCAGAATGAAATACAGTCATTACTATACCTTTACTAGTTATGTTTCAGACTTATTTTGAAGTTTTTGAATATTATCTGAAAAATCATGTAGTAAAACTTTTGTGTCACAATTAGTTAATTCTTGATTGTATTCACCTATCTGAATGCTAGGTACAAAGCAAAATCGATGCTTTAGGCTAAGGTATTTTCTTCGAGTGGGGCAAGAGATTCGATCTAGAAAGCTTACTCTAGCGATCTTCTTACGGAGTTTTGTTATAGCATCAATAATAGCTTCAGGTTTAGGCGGGCAACCTGGCAAATAAATATCGACGGGAATCAATTTGTCTACCCCGCGAACAGTACTATAAGAATCTGTGCCAAACATACCCCCCGTAATTGTGCAAGCTCCCATAGCAATTACATACTTCGGATCAGGCATTTGCTCGTAGAGTCTTACTAGGGACGGAGCCATCTTCATGGTTACAGTACCGGCCGTGACAACTAGGTCTGCCTGCCTAGGACTGGATCTAGGTACTAGACCGTACCGGTCAAAATCAAATCGTGAGCCAATTAGGGAGGCAAATTCGATGAAGCAGCAGCTGGTGCCATATAGAAGTGGCCACAAACTAGAAAGTCTAGACCAGTTGGAAAAATCACCGATATTAACTAAAAAGATTGAATTTGACACACCCCAGTCAGGGAGCAACGGCTCTACCGAATTCCGGGGGATCTCTATGCCGCGGGGTTCAATCTCATCTATCCCACCCTCAGCGCAATATTCGGAGGTCGACACCATTCCAATGCTCCTTTTCGCCACGCGTGAACCAAACCAACTACTAGTATAAAGATAAAAATGATCACTTCGATAAAAGCAAATAGCCCCAATTCCCTAAAAGATACAGCCCAGGGATAAAGAAATACGGTTTCGACATCGGAGACTGTGAAAACCAAAGCAAACATGTAATAACATATTTGAAATTGGATCCAAGTAGTTCCCTTCGGCTCAATGCCCGACTCATAATTTGTTACCTTTTCCGGTCCTTTTCGAGTGGGAGCAACAAATTTAGAAATCGAAAAGGCTAAATAGGGAATAGATATAGATACCAATAGAAAAATCCAGAAGGAGTCATACTGGTGGAGCGAAAACATTTGCATATTCCTCTCGCCTTAATTCTTTTTTAGTTGATAAGTTTGGAAATAGACAAAATGGGATCAACCTAGATAGGATGGGCAATTGAAAAGTAATCACTGTCTTGTCATACTGGAAAAGGTTTAGCATATAGAATTCATTCAGGGAAGTAAGTCAAAATCTTGATTTGACTATAACTAGTAGTTACCCCATTCATAAAAAGTGGAGATATAAAGTAAAGGGTTTAGCCTCTTATTTTTTAAGAGCTTTCCTTGTAAAAGAAGAATTGAGTAATTCATAACTTTTAACAGATTGCTTGCACTTCCTTTTTTTTCGATCCAGTTTTTGATTAACTCTGAATCAATGAACTGACAATCTCTTTTTTAGAAATAGATAGAAATCTCAATGATTTAGATAGGATAAAATAGTCATTGAGATAGATAATTTAGATTGTTATTGATTGAGTAAACATATAGCTTTTACGCTTTTATTTTTAGTTAGGACTGTACGGGTTCGAACTATAAACATTCCTGGTCATGCAGGTCAGGATATGGAAAAAACCTTTGTGAACTGCTTGGTAAACGCAGCATGCTTTTTTACCACATAAAGATATTTTATTGGCTGCTCCCCTCCCTGATTGAGAGAACAAACATTTGCTGAGCATCAACCCCCCCCCCCCTTTTTTTTATTAAGAAGGGGGGAGGGGGTTCCATATGCCTGAACTTTTTCTCACGAAGAACTTTTTAAAAAGACTTTGTAATGAAAAAATAAATCAGGCAATCTTAAAATATCTACGGTTACTAACATAATAGTGACACAGTTTTGCCTCTGGGGATACGGACCCCGTCTCCCCCGCACGATATCAAATATTATCTGTCGCTTGGAAAGAGTATATGGCATTTTCTACACCCCAAAAGCCATGAGACGAAGAAGAAGAGATCTGTCCTGGGATGCTCATGTCGTTTCCACCAATAGTAGCATCGGATAAGTCGCTTATCCACCATATCAACTCTGAGGGATTTTGTTTGTCCAGTCAACCTATTTGTCATGCTACTTTTATTTTGTATTATTCATTGTAAAACAAAAAATTATCATGCATCATTTTGCACGAGTTGTTGGGTTTCGACAAATCTTCTCAAGAGAATAAAAAAACATTGGCGTATGTGTAAACGAGGTGCTCTATAGTTGAGTTCTAGCCCTTAATAGAGTTAATCCTACTTCAGTTCTATCCGTATCCGTATCAATCAAATTTTGTCAAGTCAACAAGCTTTTTTGAAAATGAAAGATACATATATACATACATATGTATATATGTATGTATATAGATATAGGTTCTAATCACTATTAAATAGTGAAACATGTAGTTGTGTTCAGCTACTTCTTCAAATATAATAAAGATATCTACATATTCCACGTAAATTACACACCTGGATAAAAAGGCGTGTAGGTTCCTCAATTAAATGGCTGACAGCCTACTTGACTCAGCGGTTAGAGTATCGCTTTCATACGGCGAGAGTCATTGGTTCGAATCCAATAGTAGGTAACACTTACTAGATCCCGTGATGGTTAATTTGGTGGTATCTAATCAGCTTTACTGCATGTGAAATACCTCAAACTGCTGTATAGCGCGATAGTCTTCTTTTCAAGCTGTCGAACCATTTAGTGGTTTCAGACTGAAAAAAAAAAGCTCGCTAAGCTACAATCGAAGCTTCTAGTCTGGCTTTCGCTCTTTTAAACGCCAAGTTGGCCTCTATTACCCTTTTCTTACCTTCTGCTTTAGCTAAGTCAGCCTGAGCTGTCTGGAAAGTTTTTCGAGCTTCGTCAGGATCGATTTTGGCGGCTATCTCCGCTTCATTAACTAATATTGTTACCTGATTATTGTCTATCATAGCAAAGCCGCCCATTAATGCCATTGCAGACCACTGCCCATCATGACGTATTTTTGAAACTCCCATATCCAATGCTGTAAGAAGTGGTGCATGATTTGGTAATACGCCAATTTGACCACTATTTGTGGATGAAACAATCTCCCAAACCTCGGAATTCCAAACTATTCGATTAGGGGCCATTACACGGAGATTCAGTGTCATCTCTTTTATTGACCCTCCACTTGTAAAGCCGCAGCTTTTGCGGCAGCTTCGTCGATATTGCCAACCAAATAAAAAGCTTGTTCGGGAAGAGTATCCAACTCCCCAGAAAGAATCATTTGAAATCCCTTAATGGTTTCCGATAAACTGACGTATTTACCCGGAGATCCGGTGAAAACTTCCGCCACAAAAAAAGGTTGTGATAAGAAACGTTCTATTTTTCGAGCCCTAGCTACCGTCAATCGATCCTCTTCGGATAACTCGTCTAGTCCGAGAATAGCTATAATATCTTGAAGCTCTTTGTAACGTTGCAGGGTCTGCTTAACCCCCTGTGCTGTCTCATAGTGTTCTTCGCCTACAATCCAAGGCTGTAACATAGTTGAGGTCGAATCCAGCGGGTCTACCGCTGGGTAAATACCTTTCGCTGCTAATCCCCTTGAAAGTACAGTAGTGGCGTCTAAGTGTGCAGAGGTCGTGGCGGGAGCCGGGTCGGTCAAATCATCCGCAGGTACGTAAACCGCTTGAATAGAAGTTATTGATCCCTCCTTGGTGGAAGTAATTCTTTCCTGCAATGATCCCATTTCTGTACCTAGGGTCGGTTGATAACCCACGGCAGAAGGCATCCGGCCCAGTAACGCTGAGACCTCTGATCCCGCCTGAACAAATCGAAAAATATTGTCAATAAATAGAAGTACATCCTGTTTGTTAAAATCTCGAAAGTATTCTGCCATTGTTAGAGCGGTTGAGCCGACTCTCATACGAGCTCCCGGTGGTTCATTCATCTGACCATAGACCAAAGCTACTTTTGATTCAGAAATATCTTTTTCATTAATAACTTTTGATTCCTTCATTTCCATGTAAAGGTCATTACCCTCACGTGTGCGTTCTCCTACTCCGCCAAATACGGATACACCCCCATGAGCTTTCGCAATATTATTGATTGATTCCGTAATAGGGACCGTCTTTCCAACTCCAGCCCCACCGAATAATCCAATTTTTCCGCCTCTACGATACGGAGCCAAAAGATCCACAACTTTTATACCCGTTTCAAAAATCGATAATTTGGTATCTAATTGGGTAAATGCCGGGGCGGACCTATGAATTGGAGATGTTACACTACTTCGAACGGGACCCAAATTATCTACGGGTTCACCGAGGACATTGGATATTCGGCCAAGAGTAATTTCACCAACGGGAACACTGAGAGGGGCTCCCGTATCAACAGCGCTCATACCTCTCGTCAAACCGTCTGTAGCACTCATAGCTACCGCTCGTACTTCATTATTACCTAATAATTGTTGGACCTCGCAAGTAACATCAATTTGCTGACCGGCAGGATTTTGCCCCTTGACTACTAATGAGTTGTAGATATTAGGCATCTCCCCTGGCAAGAAAGCCACATCCAACACTGGTCCAATGATCTGAGTGATGTAACCCACATTTTTTTCCACCAATTCAGAGATTTCGAAAGAGAGGGAACTGGTTTTCATAACTATACTATCCCGGTGTATTATCTTTATTTGATTACTGAATCGGTAGAAATATTTTGTATCTTATCGCTGAGTGGTCCATGGCATAGAAGAAGTCAATCGTCTACTTTTCAATCATTTCCCTTTATTTAAACCTGTTTCGCAGATGTAGCTATAGATAAATGAGATAGGGAGAGAGGGGAGACCGCACGGCGGATGAAGAATACTCCTCCGTTTGTTTCGTATACGATCGAGAAACTAGAATAAGCGCTTATCCATCGGATAATAATATTATCAAGGTACAAATTTTAATTCTTTTATTTCTTTTTTCTATTTTTCTTATTTTTAAAATAAGATTGACCGCTAAACGGAGGGATTGGCAATTATTTAGTTTCTATTCCACTGAATAGTCTAACCGCCAAGAGATTCCCCAGTCAATGTATCGGAATGAGACAAAACTATGTTTTCTAAGAATTTTTACAAAAAAACAGATTGATTAGTTGCACCCTGCGTGAGGCGCGATATAGAATGATAATGTTCCATGTTCGAAATGGAGTTTTGACAGGTGTAAGCCCCATGCATGGGTTGAACTATATCCATTTTAGTTTCACGTCGAAATACTTTACCTATGCCGAGCAGATCTCATATTCGCAAGATTTATTAATTTAGTCATAGGGAGGAACAAACCAATGTCACCACAAACGGAGACTAAAGCGGGTGTTGGATTCAAAGCTGGTGTCAAAGATTATCGATTGACTTATTACACCCCCGAATACAAAACCAAAGATACCGATATCTTAGCAGCTTTTCGAATGACCCCACAGCCTGGAGTACCTGCTGAGGAGGCTGGAGCTGCCGTAGCTGCAGAATCCTCCACAGGTACATGGACAACTGTCTGGACAGATGGGTTAACTAGTCTTGACCGTTACAAGGGCCGATGCTACGATATTGAACCCGTCGCTGGAGAAGAAAACCAGTATATCGCGTATGTAGCTTATCCTTTAGATCTATTCGAAGAAGGTTCTGTTACTAATTTGTTCACTTCCATAGTAGGTAATGTCTTTGGGTTTAAGGCCCTACGCGCTCTACGCTTGGAAGACCTTCGAATTCCTCCCGCTTATTCTAAAACTTTCATGGGACCGCCTCATGGTATTCAGGTTGAAAGGGATAAATTGAACAAATATGGACGTCCTTTATTGGGATGTACAATTAAACCCAAATTGGGCCTATCTGCTAAGAATTACGGTAGAGCCGTCTACGAATGCCTTCGTGGTGGACTTGACTTCACAAAAGATGATGAAAATGTGAATTCCCAGCCATTTATGCGTTGGAGAGATCGTTTTCTATTTGTGGCAGAAGCTCTTTTCAAATCCCAAGCTGAAACAGGGGAAATCAAAGGGCATTACTTAAATGCTACTGCAGGTACATGCGAAGAGATGATGAAAAGAGCTGTTTTTGCTAGGGAGTTGGGTGCACCAATTGTCATGCATGACTACTTAACTGGAGGTTTTACTGCAAATACCAGCTTAGCTCATTATTGCAGAGATAATGGGCTGCTTCTTCATATTCATCGTGCGATGCACGCTGTGATCGATAGGCAACGAAATCACGGTATGCATTTTCGTGTATTGGCCAAAGCGTTACGCATGTCCGGCGGAGATCATGTACATGCTGGAACTGTAGTAGGCAAGCTAGAGGGGGAACGAGAAGTTACCCTTGGTTTCGTCGATTTACTCCGCGACGATTTCATTGAAAAAGATCGTAAACGCGGTATTTATTTCACCCAAGATTGGGTATCTATGCCGGGTGTATTTCCCGTAGCTTCAGGAGGTATCCATGTCTGGCACATGCCGGCTCTAACCGAAATCTTTGGGGACGATTCCGTATTACAGTTCGGCGGAGGAACCTTAGGACATCCTTGGGGAAATGCGCCAGGTGCAGTAGCCAACCGAGTCGCATTGGAAGCGTGCGTACAGGCTCGTAATGAGGGTCGCGACCTAGCCCGTGAAGGTAATCAAATTGTTCGTGAAGCTAGTAAGTGGAGTCCGGAATTGGCTGCCGCATGCGAAATATGGAAAGCAATCAAATTTGAATTCGAGACAATTGATACGTTGTAGATAGATTAGAACTTTCATAGTTATTCGCTACCCGTATCTGCTCCGCAATAGTTTTAAAACATAGAAGGAGTATCGGTAAGGATTTCATCTCCCCCATACTCCTTCTCTAATAAGGAATATAGAATAAAGTTGGTTAATTAATGATGGAAACTAGGAAACACATAGTCTAGGGGGTTCGAATCCCCACCAACTCATAATTAAAAGAAGATTACGCGATAGAAATGAGTAATTTAAAAGTCAACCCAATGCTCGATGATCAAGAAAATCGGGGGATAAGATAGTGGTGGAGATAAAGAACGGTAGCATCTATTGTGTGTCTATCATGGCGCTGCTGCTAGTCACGTCTAACGCAATATGGTGCGCGCAGGACCGAACCAGCGGCTTGAAAAGGCGAACGCTCTATCTGCTTACGCCCAAGACCGCCTCCCGGAGAGATCCCCATCTGCTAGATAAGCTCAAGGTTAACGCGAGTGGTCTAATCAACTGGGCCCTCGAGATGCCGCCCGAGAGAACCCGGATCGGGCAGAGCGTCGAGGTCATCAACGAACTCAGCGAGGGAGGGCTGGATTCCTCGGGCGTTATGGAGTGGCTCTTCGCCGAGGCATTGTATAACCCCGGCACCGAGATGCCCCTGGGGGCTAAGAAGATTCCCCTGCCCGGAGGGCTCTACGAGTCCTACTCTAACTATGCGGAAGCCAACGGGATCGAGCCGGCCTCCTATTGCTGCTTTGGAGACATGCTCGAGTACTCGGTGAGATCTCTAGGCTATAGGGACATCATGATCAAAAGGCGAGCGCAGGGAAGGATTGTCGTAGGCATTAGCTTAACCCACGGCAAGAAATTAAGGAGAACGAAGAGATCCAACTCTGAGAGATCCAACTCTGTCCAGTACCTTATGGAAGCCGAGCCTTGGGATGGGTTTGAGAACGACCTGAGGCTCTTTGAACAGATGGCTGCGCGGGACGAGGAGGAGAATCACGAGGAAGAGTCTCCAGAACCCGTGTTTTGGATGGCTGGGGCTAAGCAGGCCGGGAAACCCAATGGCGCGAATGTCGAGAATGTCGACCATGTCGACTTTTTCGCACTTTCTCGAAAAACAGAGTCTTTTTGTAAGCAGACTAGCCCATCTCCTCCCAAGGAGGTTGGCTCTACCGCCAACCCGGATAGGCTAACCCTGCAGGGGCCTCCTAAGAAGATTCCTAAGGGAGGGCTCAGCAAGATGGGGGAGCTTATCACCCAAAAGGTGGGGAATCTCACTAAGGCGGAAGAGAAAAGGACGGAGGACTTCTTAAAAGAGCATCCTAGGTTGATTGAGGAGCTCTCCTCCATCCAAGAGGATTGGACCGAGGAGCGGCTTGTGGCGGAGGTCCAGAACATTGTGAAATGCAATAGATCTAATAAGGAGGCCATTGAGAGTCTCTATCGAGCGGTTGAGGTGGCATCTTTACCCCATCTCAACCTCCCTCTGTTGCTAGAGCGATCTACCACTATGGGAGGCCTAGCCTATCCTTTGGCGGGAAGGATGGAAGAGAGCCTGGTGAGGCTACGGAACCATTCTACCAACTATTCGGAGCTGATAGAAAAACTCAATGATGGTGCACAGGAGATTATAGACACCAGCTATATGCTCTTCCGTCTATTTAGACGGCAAGGGAGCACCTACTTTAGCCACCACTGCCCCGTCAAGAGGCTTTTTGCCCCCTCCTACCTCGAAAAGAGTAGCTATCCAAGGATCGTACCACACACGGCGGAGGGGTCTGGCACTATAGCCTGTCTCCGGCGGGATTGTAAGAGGGTGATTAAGGGGCTGATCGGGAAGATCTTACTCCCCGAATCACTTGCTCTGGATGAACTCGATATGGTGGCCTGTCATACAGGCATTTACGTCGGGTTAACCGGGAGCGTACACGCCCCCAATACCTGGGAGGCTTACAACACGGGAGATTTCTGGTCTCACATTATATCGAAGTGGGGAGGGGATATACCAAAAAGATTGCTGAAGACCATATTCCGGCCTCAACGGGGCCAGCCTACGAGGAGGAGGATCTATACGCGAGAAGATCAAGGATGCCTATGGCCATAGAGGCCCTGACGAGCTAGAACGGAGTCTGCAGGAGGTTCTACGCCACCCTATCCCTGTTCCGCCTATGTTAGATAGCTCTGTTCCGCATATTTTAGATAACCCGCTTTATTTGGCTTCTGATATACAGATACCTGATCCTACCCCTACTGACCATGCTTTTTCCTCTCAGACGGTTGCGCCTGACAATATAAGGTTCGACACGGAGGGATTATCTGACTCTGGTGGTTCACTGCCCCTTCATTGGCTATCTAGCCACGGTTCCTTCTCAACGGCTGCCGATTATCCTTTTGACGAGCAAGAGCCAAGCAGTTCGCACACCCCGTCCCCGTTGCATCAAAGCAAAATAGTGGAGAATCCCGGCATGAATGAGTACGATAATCCTGTTGAATCTTTTCATATTAGCGTAATAGGTGAGCCTACAACCCCGCCAGGATACAGCCTTCAAGAAGATCCCCCGATGAATCGGTTTATTAAGGAGGTTCATAGAGTATGGGTAACACCCGCGCCTGCCGGAGTACCCGCGTTCATTGACAACTGGTGGAAAACGCGCCAGGCGAAGCGCTATGAGGGGGTTATCAAGGCGACTCCTAAAGGAGCGGGGGCTGCCCTTCAGGGCCTTATGAATAAGAGACTAAGCCTATCCCCCGGCCAAGCCTTTTCCACCCGGGTAGCGGTAGGCGCCCTCCTATTCTTGATTTTTGCCTTCCTTATCTATCTCTTTTTAGAACAGAGAAGGAGGCCGCACGGGGTGGTGGTTGATGCAAGTCGGCGCAATCTTGACCGTGGTAGGGTGGCTGCTCTTATTCCTAAAGAGACCTATCTATTGGAGAGTGGCCGTTTGGATAGTGAAGACGCTAAGCGGCAGGCCCATCCTGTTGAAAGACCCGATCCGCAAGGGCCCGATCTGCAAGCGCTTATGCGGAATTATTACGAGTATCCGCCCACAAATAGGAACGATTAAGAGAGGGGGGTAAAAATAGACTATGCCCATCGACCGATTTAATGAGATAGGCCTTAAGGCCCAAAGGGGAGATATTATTACCGTATCTTTCTATTACAGCTTACAGTCATCCCCAAGGGGGGCTAAGTATCCCCTTCGGATGGATTTTGAGGTCCAAAAGTGGCCGCAACTGGCTAATCTTAGGCGGTTTTCATACAACTTAGTATCTTATTGACCAGATAATGTTCTTCTTTCCCTTCAATCGTCCGATGTGAAGTGGCACAAGATGACGGTGCGCGCCGCGGGGCAGTACTATCAGGTGCCCTTGGTTGGCAAATACGGCCGTAATGAAGGTGTGCCCGCCTCGGACAGGCTTTTTGGGGTAAGCCTTATCCCTAGCCATAGTTCCAAGAGTACTAAAACGTTCCGCATCTGCGGCGTAGCGGATGCCTATGAGAATTTTGACCGTCCGGATAACAAAGATCCCCTTATTGTAGAAAGACCTCGCCTGCTAGAGAAGGCTCTTGTCTCAACATTTAGCCTTTCTATGAGGGATTGCAGTAAGGAAAGGATGCCCCCTCACAGGAGGAGGCCGGGCCGGCCGTCTCGCGTTACGTTCGTTTGCCCGATGCCAAAGGAAAAGAAGCATCGCGGGATCCTGGGAAAAAGGTAAAGATGGCTCCTATCCTGTTCACCGCGGCCTTTTGTATCGGGTTTCATTAGAACGATAGCTTCAACAACCAGCTAATATAAGAGGAGATCCTTACATGGCTACAGTATATCCTGAGAGTGAACAGTCGCACAACCTTTATGTGCCTTTATCTAAAACAGAAGGTTTAGCGGTCTATGACCTGCTAACGCTAGGATGTAAGATCTACTATCAGCGGGGGAAGGAGCGCCTCTCTCACGACCCGGAGGTTCTTCTTTCCCATCTAATTCCCGAGAATCGCGCGCTCTGTGCCCCATGCCAGTGTGATTCGGTTGGCGTAGAGATGGGCTCGCTGCCCGAGGGGGTCGGTATAATTGATCTAGGCAATGTCGGCCTCGCCCTCCCAATCAGGGAGGGCCTTGGCCGAAGGCGCAGGATTAAGCGTAGAAAAGACGCCTTCTGGAGGCCTCCACATCTGGGGAAAGGGCCTAGGAAGGAACGCACCTAGCAGCGGTATCTGCCGGGCTGGGTTGCGGGCGGAGTACTTTAAACATCGGAGAATAACCATGATAGGTCCGGAAAGGAGCATGATCCAATGGACCCCGCTTACGGCGCTGGCCGATCTACCCTCCCCGTTAATGCCTGCTCAAGGAGATCCGCCCCCGGAGATAAAAGAGCTGATTCCTTATGGACGCAGATGGAATAGCTTATACGAACAGGTCAAAGAGAATAAATCCTTGGATAGGGAGACGTTACGGTTACAGGCTCATGTGCTTTGCAAGCCCCCTTTAGAAGTAGATCAAGTGGATGACTTGCTGGGTATCCTAGATAAGAAGATTGAGCAGAAGGCCGGACAGGGTATAACCGAAGAGAAATCCATAGAGGAGAGCACTAGCCAAGCATTGTCCCAGGTGTTAGCGACTAAATGGGTTTTTAGGTTGCCCGATAGGGAGTGGTACAAGTACGCGACTGGGCACTGGTCGACTCGCGACGGCGCCTGTTTTGAGATAATGAACGATATAGAAAGAGCTGTGATAGATTTGAGAGCAAATAAGCCGCTCGCTTATAGAAAACGGATGGAAACACTCCAGTTCCGAAAGTTTATGGAGGAATACCTCAGACAGCGGCTATATAAGACGCCAAAACCACTAAACTAAAAGGGGTCCATTTCCTCAACGGGCTATTTATTGGGTGTTAAGGATGGCAGGTGCCAGCTGCAAGCTCCTGAACCGGGTCTCTGGTCCTTTAACCAGTGTGGTATATCTCTAGACTTGTGTACACGTTTTACAAAGGCACATAAATAATTTTTACTTATCTTAACAGATAAAGACAGGCTAAAGCTCAACGTTTTGAGGGCGTACATGCGTTTATTATTAACAAATGACAATAGCAAACAAAATTTAATCTATCTGTGGGGACCAGGCGCAACCGATAAATCTACGTTTGTACAGTTGCTAAAACATTTACTAGGGGAAGCAGCATGCGCGTTAGATATCTTGCAACTAACTAATCGTTTTGAAATGAAGGCTGTACAGGATAAATTGCTTATCGCGCTATCGGATATTCCACTTAGGGTAAACGACGCTGAATGCTCATTAGTTAAACGCTCTTAATGTTTATTAGGCATAGTTCTATCTTGTTTAGTTTCACAACATGTTGCCTCGTTTCTTTGGTTGGATAATACAAATCGAACAGCTACAATACGATTGATTTTATAGATTATCAAATCTTTAGTGGATCAGCAAACTTATATTTGATCCCGATTTATTAATAGGAGGAAAAAGTTAGTAATAAGCTAAGAAATCTATTTGAATATTATTTAATTTAAGGGCTAAAAGAAAACACCAGATGAGGAGATTTTTACGTCTGTAAAAGATTGGTTTGAAGATAAACGCAAATTTGGCGGATTGATTGGAGCTTTCCCCGAAGAGGCTACCAGAGGCTCTATCTCAACTGAAAAAGAGAGAGAGAAACGGATAAGTATTAACTTAAATAGAGGATTATGGGCTCGATGCGATAACTGTGGAAACATGCTTTATGTTAAATTTTTGAAACAGAATAAATGTGTTTGTGAAGAATGTGGTTATCATCTCCCAATGAATAGTATGGAAAGGGTCGAACTTTTGATTGATCGTAACACATGGATTCCCACGGATGAAGACATGACCACAAGAGATATTTTAGATTTTTTCGACGAGGATTCTTATCAGAATCGTCTAGTTATTTCTCAAGAAAAGACGGGTTTAACTGACGCTGTTCAAACAGGTATAGGATATCTAAATGGGACACTTATTGCACTTGGTGTTATGGACTTCCACTTTATGGGAGGAAGCATGGGCTCCGTTGTGGGTGAAAAGATTACTCGCTTAATCGAATATGCCGCGGACAAGTCTTTGCCATTGGTTTTAATTTGTGCCTCTGGAGGAGCACGTATGCAAGAAGGAACATTGAGCCTAATGCAGATGGCTAAAATATCTTCCGTTTTGCAAATTCATCAAGTTAAAAAAAAATTACTTCATATATCGATTCTTACCTATCCAACCACCGGGGGTGTCACCGCCAGCTTTGGCATGTTAGGGGATATAATTATTGCCGAGTCCAAAGCTTATACAGCATTCGCCGGTAAAAGGGTAATTGAACAAACATCGCGTCAAAAGATACCTGAGGGTTTTCAAGCAGCTGAATCCTTATTTGATAATGGGCTACTTGATTTGATTGTTCCACGTAATCTCTCGAAAGGTGTCTTGGACGAAATATTTGAACTTCATAAATCAGCTCCTTATAAAAGAGATTGAATTTGTCCCGAATTTTCCGAATCGCGCCGCATATTACTCCCTTATGTTAATAATAGATGTGGAACAGATCGGTATTATCCCCTTTTGTGTAATAAAAAAGAAGGGGTTGATGATCTTTTTGTATTCGCGTACTTGTTCCCTTCCCGAAAAACCTGGGAACTATAGAAACCCAAATTAGATTACTCTAGTGGAGACCCCTTTCTTTTATGGAACAAAAGGAATATCATTAGATAGTAGAAAGAAGAGCGCTACAGATATATATGATTGTATAAATAGATTTCTTCCCTACTTTATTACGGTTGAGGTAATTTCATAATGGCAGCATCTTATCTACCCTCTATTTTTGTACCTCTAGTCGGTTTGGTGTTTCCAGCAGTTACAATGGCTATCTCATTTATATATATAGAACGGGATGAAATCCTATAATTCTATATCTCTCTCTTATTTTTTAGAAACGGCGTAACCTGCTTGTTGACTTCGTGATATCAATTGAATTCAAAATCTACTATCAGCTACTAATTAATCGATATATTTTCTCCATTTTGATCTTTATTTTGATCTTTTTTTGTCTAACTATTCAATATTATCAAGAATGTCGGCCTAATCAATCTATGTTTCATTTTCAATTCATAGAGAAATGAGATATAGATTGATTATTCGTTACCAAAATGCGTTACTCGTAGATAACCATCCCCTATCTTTGAACCCCATTTTGGTACTTCATCTTTAAATGTAAATAAATCAAAAACAAGCGGAAGTAATGAGCTAAAAAGAATAGAGTAAATTTGATGACAAAATGACTAATCCTTTTATTATGCAATCTGTGAGGAAATAGTAACGAATTGTCACTCCAAATGGATCCAAGTCGATTTTATAAAGGGCTCCCGTACATTCGCTAATTCATGCTGGGCTTGTATCCTTATTTGCGGTGCAACCGGTTTTTTCCTGATGGGATTTTCCAGCTACGTTGGCGAAGATCTGATCCCCGGACTTTCATCTGAACATCTCTTTTTCATTCCACAAGGTATTGTAATGTGTTTCTACGGGATCGCGGGTCTCTTCCTCGGGCTGTATCTGTGGTGTACTGCGTTTTGGGACGTAGGCGGTGGGTACAACTTGTTTGATAAGCGAGAAGGATTCTCTTCCATATTTCGTTGGGGCTTTCCCGGAAATAATCGCCGCATCCGGATTAGATTTGTACTAAAAGACGTAGAGGCGGTTGGGTTGGAAAGTAGGGAAGGCTTTTACCCACGTCGAATTCTTTATTTGAAAGTGAGGGGTCGCCAAAATATTCCATTAACTAGGATTGGTGAGAATTTAACCTCGGGAGATATAGAAGAAAAAGCTGCTGAACTTGCTCGTTTCTCGCGTGTATCAATTGAAGGTTTTTAAAATTTATTGAGTTTCAAAACCGAATGACTTACAAATCGACGGAAGATCATTAGAGCGACGGGATAACGATATTTTTAGGGGGAAAGGGGTCCCAGAAAAGAATAGTCCAATCGATTAAGCTAATTAGTCTCGTACTTCGCCCGCTTCCCTCTCCTAATTAGTAGATAGTTACAGTTAATATATGCGATTACATTGCTGGAAACAAAAGATGATTCGATGGTTTCTTAGTACTCCACAACGTTCTTCGAATAGAGCTTATGAGGCTAGTAAACAACTACAACCCTTAATCAACAACTCCCCGCCTTTTGTCCAGGTAGAATCATCTCCCCCGACACCGGGAGATTTGTCACGGGCTGCAGCAATGCCCACGAATACAACATCGAGGAGATCTAGATATCTAATATATTGCAGTCTCTTAGAACACAGAATTAGTACATTTATGTTGGGAATGCAAAAAGATATGAGACTCGTTTTCGGAACAAAACTATTCCGATTGCTCTTATTTAGATGCTATTGTGCAAGCAACTCTTTTACAAAAGATTGTTTGGATCTTTTTTTGCCGAACCTTCCTGAGATTTTGCTCTTCCAAAATGTATTTTTAAATTTTTACCAAAAGTGTTGCATGCACGGTAAAACTATCAATAAGGGAGGAAGATTGGTTGGATTCTCAGAAGACAGGTTGGAAACTGATTCCTCTTTGCGCGGTTTTTACAAGTTGAATAGTATAAAAAAGATAAATAGGAAATTAGCTTGGATTGAAGCAACTTTGAAGGAGTTGGACACGAAGAGAGCGTATTGGTCCATAACCCCTTGTCAAACTACCCCGAAAGTGATTGAAAAATCATTTAATTATGATTTAGCAAACTTTCCGTCGGCTTATGAGTCAATTACTTTGGTGCCTCGTTCTGTAACTCGCACTTTATCTAGGTTCAGGGCGGAATTGACAAATCAATCAAGTGTGTTGGTACGTAATGATTTCGACTTAACTAAAAACCAGGCTTTAGTCTCTCTTAAATATGTTGGATGTTTTCTGCTTCTACCCCTCACGATTCCAATAAGTTTCAGAAATTGGTTTTTAGAGTCTTGGATTAGAGGTTGGTGGAACATTACTCAAACTCAGATATTTATCAATACTTTTCAAGAAGAAAGGGCTTTAAAACAACTCCGAGAAGCAGAAGCGTTGCTCTGGTTAGATAACGCGACTGAATGCTTGGCAGATACGCACTTGCAGAATTTTGATGCAAATGCATATGACGAGACTACTCAGTTGGCAGCAGTTTATGACGAACTCAACATTCAGCTACTGCTTCAGCTAGTAACTGATTTAATTAGTATTGCCGTCCTAGCTCTATTTTTTATAACGGGTCGAAAGAGACTTGCGGTTTCAAATTCCCGGATTCAGGAGTTATTCTATAGTTTAAATGACACAATGAAAGCGTTTTCTATTCTTTCATTAACTGATTTATGTGTAGGATTCCACTCGCCCCATGGTTGGGAAATATTCATAGGCACCTTTTTCGAACATTTTGGCTTAATCCCGGATAAATATGTAATTTCTTGCCTCGTTTCAACCTTTCCAGTTATTTTAGATACGGTATTCAAATATTGGATTTTTCGCCACTTGAATCGTACATCCCCTTCGATTGTAGCAACTTATCATACAATGAGTGGGTAATAATCACCCCTCCAAATCTGATTTGAGTAGGCTAGACCTGCTTATTTTTGAGGTCAGTTTCAACCTCCCCTCTCGATTGGCATCTCCTACTAATAATCGAATAGGGAATAAAGGGGAAAAGAATTAGAACAAGAAGAATTTATTTGTTATCAAGCGGTGTCAACAAGTAATCCGTTTGTACAAAGATTTGAGACTAATAAATCAATCTATGCAAAGAATAATTACGAATAACTGGATAAAAACGTGTTGGATTCAGTCACTTGCGCTTGCGATATCAATAAGTTTTGGTGAATTAAACTGTCCATCTGTATCAAATGCATATCCGATTCTTGCGCAGCAAAATTATGAGAATCCCCGAGAAGCTACAGGGCGTATCGTATGCGCCAATTGTCATCTAGCCAAGAAACCTGTGGATATTGAGGCCCCACAATCTGTTCTCCCCGATAGTGTATTTGAAGCAATTGTTAAGATTCCTTACGATATGTAGATAAAATAAGTACTTGCAAATGGAAAAAGAGGGGGATTGAATGTCGGTGCTGTCCTAATTCTACCAGAGGGTTTTAAATTGGCTCCCCCTAACCGCCTTCCAGCCGAAATGAAGGAGAAGCTGGGAAAACTGTCGTTTCAAAGTTACCGCCCCGGTGAAGAAAATGTAATCGTCGTAGGACCGGTGCCGGGCAAATTATACAGCGAAATTACATTTCCTATCCTATCGCCAGACCCTGGTACTAACAGGGAAGCTCATTTTCTAAAATATCCTATTTATGTCGGAGGAAATAGAGGTAGGGGTCAAATCTATCCAGATGGGAGTAGAAGCAATAACACGGTCTATACCGCTTCAGTAACAGGAAATATAAATAGGATTGTACGCAAAGAGGGAAGGGGTGGATACGAGATCACTATTGAAGAGTCATCTGGTAGTCGTGAAACAATTGATACTGTTCCTCCTGGTCTTGAACTCATTGTGTCAGAAGGCGAGTTCGTTAAGGCTGATCAGCCATTAACGAATAATCCCAATGTTGGAGGATTTGGTCAGGAAGAAATCGAAATTGTATTACAGGATCCTTCGCGGATTCAAGGTCTCATAGCTTTTTTTGTGTCAGTTATCTTGGCACAAATATTCCTTGTGCTTAAAAAGAAACAATTTGAAAAAGTGCAGTTGGCAGAAATGAATTTTTGATTGTTTACCCTTTCCTTTTTTCTATCCCGTGGCTAGATAATCCGATTCATAATTGCGCGTGGGGAACAATTTTCCAGTTGTCCCTCCCTTTTAGTCAAAGGTTTGATAGTCACAGGCAAGGTTTTGATTGCATCAATTTTGCTTTTGTCTAACGCAATCGACTTAATTGTTTATCTCTCATTTAGTTTGACTTTATTAAGTTTAAGCTGGAGTATAGAAGATACAATAGGCGGTAGACTATAAAAACGGATAAGATCTGTTAGAAAGATTATCATTAGGGAAAAGATGAAGTAAAAAAAGATCCTTTTCTCATTTTGTCAATCCTCGAAATTCTGTTGATTAATCCGAGTATTTTGACCTAGCCCCCCCCCCATACTAAACTACTTATAGAATATAAAATAATCTTCTTTTAAAAATTTAAAATTTTTATAAATAATTAATTGCCCCGGTTCCATTTTTCAACTCGATCGATTCTTTTTTTTATCTAAAGAATCGATCGACCTTTTTAGTTGAATAATGCACCGTAGAGCTAGTCTATAACTACTCAAATAGCTAGTTATTGAATTGGATCGCTTATGTACCCCCACCCCCCTCGTTCAATAAAAGAGGAATTTTGAATAATTAAATTGTAGAATTCGGAAGAATCCTCTTAATCAGACGGCAGTCATTATTGAAGAGACGACCCCAACCCCGAGTAAGCTCCATAAAAGAATATGCCTAACAAACCTATTACAAGTGTGCCGGCTACAGTACCTACCAACCATAAGGGAATCCTTCCAGTGGTATTTGTCATCTGCGCCACCTCCTTACCCCCCGTTTTTTTTGCTTTATCATCTGGTTCCGACTCGAAACACGAACAGTCACAAATAATTAGGAAGTTATTCTTTAATCAATTTCGGACAATTCTTTCTAGCTTCTAATTAAAAAAGTAATTAGAAAATAGAACAGCAAGTACGAAAATCAACAATAATCCCCGATAAAGGCTTGTACGATTCAATTCTACACTCTGTTTATTTGGATTCGGTTGTGTCGTAAATTCGAAGCTCACTAAAAACTATCTCTGAATGAATTGCATAGCTGATATGGATCCCAGGAAAAAGACTGTAGGTACAGCTAAGCCGTGAACAGCTAACCATCTAACAGTAAAAATTGGATAAGTTTTATCTAAAGCCATTGGTATTAGTTTCTCCTAAAAGGATTTGGTGAATGCGTCGACCTGTTCCAGCGAATCGAAGCGGCCAGTTACTAGGGGAACTTCTTGTCGGCTCTCTGAAAAATATTCGTTTGGGCGGGGACTTCCAAAAACATCGTAAGCTAAACCTGTACTGACAAAAAGCCAGCCCGCAATAAACAGGGAGGGTATAGTAATGCTGTGTATGACCCAATATCGAATACTAGTAATTATGTCAGCGAAAGGGCGTTCTCCTGTATTCCCAGACATGTTCAGCTCCGTAATTATCTATATCTATCTTGTAATACTAAAAGGGATTGCTTCCCAAATAAGAAAAAGGATTAAAAGATGCGGAATCTGCTGATAAACCTTTTCAAACGGGACCTTAACTTAAACCTAATTAGTATGTCACTTTTATACCCAAGGTATATCCAAACTCTACTGGTTCAGTATAGCTATACCACCTTTTATGCGGCAAGGTTCCTCAATCCTCACAAATAAATTTTTTAATACTTATGCGAGTTTTGGTAGTAGCTGTTTACACCGAGACCAAAATGGTTAAAAAGATCTTCACCAGTTTCGGATCCATGCAGGGGGCGATTATCTATCTTATGGCTCTGCTTTTTATAAGCCGCCTTCGCGTCCTGGCGTGTCTAGACAGCTACTAATTTCAATTAAACCTATACTTAATTAACCTTCAGCAAAAAGGCTAGTTATGGCGTAGAGATTGGGGATAGAGAAAGAAGACTTTTCCAGCAATTCTAATTCGATTAATTATTCGAATTAGAGGTCCTTATTATGCGGTTGTCTATTTCATCAATTAAATAAATGAGACCAAATAAACTAAACCCAATGATTCGAATCACCCAGTAAACGTTGATTTAGCCATTTTGCGTAAATAGCTTTTATTCAGTACTTTAGGATGATAAACTACTCGAAGAAATCTCGTATACTAACCACCATCCGCAAGATAATTTAATATTCAATTTTATGATCACTCTTTTAAGTTACTTCGCCTTTTTGACGTCTGTATTAGTTTTCACATTAGCTTTATTTGTTGGATTGAACAAAATTCAGATTTTGTGACTTAGTATTATCATAGACCTAGGTATAGGGAATAAATACAAAGGGGTCTCAATAAAGCACCTACTAACCCGTCGCACTTACCAAATACTATTCAGTTGACTGACGCTAGAATCAAATTTGGTAAGTATTTAAATTAGATATTTACAAATTAGAATGGTTGAAGCATTACTATCAGGAATTGTGTTGGGTTTAATTCCAATAACCCTAGCTGGATTATTTGTAACCGCATATCCACAATATAGACGCGGTGACCAATTGGATATTCGGTAGAATTACACAATTGGGGCATCTCAAACGAGATTTTTATTTAAAAAGATATAGTAAAAAACTAAAAGGATTCACTTGGAACTTTTTGGATTGGGGATGTTGCGTTGACAACAAACCTGTTGCTTTCGGTTTTAAGTATTTTGTATTCGACACCTAGTACTTCAGGTGGTAAAAACTACCTGCGATAGACCGTAGTAGACACGCCCTGTAGGATTCGAACCTACGACATCGGGTTTTGGAGACCCGCGTTCTACCGAACTGAACTAAAGGCGCCTCCCTTTTTATAGAGTTTTCCATTCACAAATGGAGATGGGTCAGCTCCCCCCTCCCCCACTTTATGAGGAGGAAGCAAAAATTAGGAATCTGTTTTTCCTATGAAAAAAGAAAAGATAGAAATCAAAAGTTGTTGATACGATAAATCGTACTACAAAAGCTTGGTACTTGGATAAAAAAATAAATAAATCGGGATGACGGGATTTGAACCTGCGGCATTTTGTACCCAAAACAAACACGCTACCGAGCTGCGTTACATCCCTACTAATCTCGATTTGCGATCGGTATCGTCGATCCTATCGTTCTTTATTGAATTTATTATAACCGATAATTGTAGATATCGGCTACTAACTAATAGAATTAGAATTCATTTGACGGATAAGTAAGTATACCCTATTACTCCGTTTAAATCTTACTCTTCTTTCTTATTATTTTTTTACTGCTATTGTACGTATTAGTTAGTACTCCGAGTTTATCAGTTTCTCCTACTAAAAATAGTGATTGAGAAGTTATAAATAGTCGGTTCTTTAGAAGTAATATAAAAAAGTTAGGAATAAGGAATAAGAGACATAGGAATAAATTATTAAAAAGAAGGAGGACTTTTGATGCAATATGTGAAAATATATCTTTCCACGGCCCCTGTTGTAGCTGCAATATGGTTTAGTTTGTTGGCTGGTTCTTTAATAGAAATTAATCGTTTCTTCCCAGATGCTTTATTATTTCCCTTCCTTTAATATAAAGAACTAATTAAATGGGGATCATAAAAAAAAGGGGATAATTTTATGTCTGATGAAAGGATTAGGACATAACCGAGTTATTGATGGGGCGGCTAACATCTAAACTTTATTGTTGAAACTTCGCAAGTAATCCATTCAAACAGATTTGGATCTACTTGCGACTCCTTTACTAAAAAAGAAAGATTTATCTCATTATGAGACAACTAAATTTATGACTAAAAGGAAAGATGCGAGGGTGACCGTTGGTTTAACATGTACAATCTGTACCTGCAAAGATGCTGACGACAAATCCAAGGGTATTTCTCGATACACTACGCGTAAAAATCGCCGTAACACACCTAGTCGTTTAGAACTGAAGAAATTCCGTGCTTGTTGCCGCAAACATACTTATCACAAAGAATTAAAAAAATAGATAGTTATCTTTTTTTACCTTTTTATTGGTAAGTAATCAAAGTTGATATGTATTGTCATAAAAAAATATCACGAATAAATTTAAACGATCTTTCCGTAGGCGTTCCCCGTCTATTCGCTCTGATGAAACTATTGATTACAAAAATACAAGTCTACTTCGCCGATTCGTCAGTGAACAGGGAAGAATTCTATCGAGACGGATGAATAGATTAACCTCGAAACAGCAGCGTTCGGTAGCTATTGCTATAAAGAGAGCGCGTATTTTGGCTTTGCTACCCTTCTCAAATAGCGAAAATTAAAGAATCTTTTAAACTTGAATCTTGAAAGATTCTTTAATTCGGCAGCTAAATAGTAAAAAAATGGAATGAGAAATATATAGATTAAATCAAAATACTATTTAAGACAGAGTCTAGCTGTCCATTTAGATTTTACTTTTTCCTCCTGCTCGTGATAGATCCGAAAATTAATCCGTTCTTAATTCTATCCCTGACCTCTCCGTTTAATGCGGAGAGGCCTATCGTTGCATGTCAAATCTTTTTCACCCACCATTAATCGTTTTTACGAGCTTGGAAGAGCAGTAGGCGTCTGGGGTAGCTACTTGCGCGAGTGTTTTGCGATTTAGAAAAACTTGATTATCAAACAAATTATGAATCGTCGAACTGTACGTAATTCCATTTTTTCGCGCTGCTGCATTAATCCGAATAATCCACAGACGACGAAAGTTTCTCCTACGATTATTTCTATCTACATAAGCGCAGGCTAATGCCCTTTTTTCTTGTTGGTTCGCTGCTCTGAATAATCTTGAATGAGCCCCCCGGAACCCGGCCGCAAATTTGAGAACGCCTCTGCGATATCTCCGAGCTATGGATCCTCGTTTCACTCTGGTCATTATACGTATAGCCTCGTAAAAATTATATTCTCTATGAGAAATCCATTTATTTCTGGGCCCTTCTACTCCATTAATAAGAATTGATATGTTGCATCATGCCAAAGCGTACCCCCCCCCCCCCCCCCCCGAAAAGGTAAGGGTAAAGATAATATCAAAGACACATTTCTATTCTCACTATGCTATGTGCGATAACATGTCGCATATTTCAATTTTTATGCTTTACAATTCTCTAAGAATTTGTCGGTTATAAAAAATTGATGCTTTTTTTTATCTGATGTGGTAAGTGAAGATTCCGGCGGCTTTTGCTACTCCGACTTTCCCTTCCGTAAACACTTTGTCCGGTACACCTCATTCATAATTCATAGTTGTTTATTTTTGAATAAGCGATATTTTGTACTGTAGATTCCGCGGATTCCAACGTTTCCGTGGTAAATCTTTTCTGGCAACCGGGTTTCTCCTACATACCGGAGCCTAAATTTCTCCGAAGATCAGGAGAACCAAATTGCTGTCGGCGGGTCGCATGATCCCCAATATTTAACTCAGCCTGTTAAGCTAGGCTTTCGCGCTTCCATCTATTTTTTATCTTTTTCAAGAGAAAGCATATGTATAGTAACGGTATTTTACGCTGGAGATTGGCAGAACAGCTGACCCGTAGCGCCATATGAATTGGATTGGCAAAATAGATATAGAAGTTTATATCACTCGCTTGGTGTTGCTTAATAACTCAATTTTATAATCATCAATCTTTTGATCATACCAAATCAAAATGATCGGATTTGTACCGATTTTAACCACGAATTCCTGTTTCTTATCAAAACAGATGGATTATGGATTTGTCGCCATTTCATTGGGGGAATTATCTCACAACGTCAAATCCCTTAATGTCTTAGGTTTCCGATCCTAACGAGTCACACATACACCCTAGTACAAACCCCTCTACGTTGAGGGCATCCCCGAAGAGCAGGAGATTTTGTACCAACTCCTAGTTGTTGTCTCGCTTTTCTAATTAGTTGCTGATTTGTTGGCACGTTCAAACACGCAGAGATCTTATTCGGTTCAAAATATTCTTAACCATTTTAAATAAATTGCTACGTTTTAACTTTAATCCAACAAATAAACTTTAGAAGATCTTTTTTTAAAGATTACGAAAATAGAAATTGAAGATTTGATTATTCAAGTAGACAGAATAATAACTGGCTAGACAAATAAGAGTGAAACTACAAAACAAAAAATGATCGAATCACAGGAATTTGATTATTTCTTCTAAGTGTCAGTTACTTCCTACTGATCGAAGCCTCAAATTGACGCATTTTCTAACGCTACAGGGTCCGCAACGCCGTAATCCTGAGCTTCTTCTGCTGACGGAAAAACATCTCTTTCCATGTCTTCGGAAATTATCCATAAAGGTTTACCGGTTCTTTGAGCATAGACTTTGGTTATGCAATCGCGGAGTTTTGATGCTTCTTCTGCTTCCATAACGCATTCACCTGCTTGTCCATCATAATACGAACTAGCAGGTTGATGAATCATTACCCTAATGAGATAACTTCTATTAAGCTTAACCGTACAAGCAAATTCTTTTGCATACGGCTATACCTCTGATGGGTCAACAAAGTCTGTTCAATTTAATAGTTAAACATTAACCCTTTGTCTTAAAAGACAGATTTACTTTGCTATCAACCATTTACCCTTGCAAAGCTATAAGTCTAAAAAGAGTATTACGAGATTATACCATCCTTTCTTTCAAGCGTATTATGATGGTTCTGTTGCTAGATCATGCCAACAAATCCCAGAGTTTGCTATATAGATTCTCAATGGATAACAGAATCGAGATCGCCAAGCTTTCTTTCTAAAAGCTTGAATTTTAAAAAACTTCTATTTTAGAAGATTATGCAGATCTGACAATTTAATACAATTTATGACGCTAAGATATATCAAGTTCGATCTAGAAGGAATCCATTACAGGTCAAAAATCTTATTTGGATTCACTTTACCCCCTCGGCGTTTCACTATTTCATAGTTGGATGTGTAAAGAAGGAGTCACTAAGTAATAATGCCATGCTATTGTTACCTTAACTAGGTGAAGGCAGAGTCTTATTTCGTACAAATCATTGGCGCAAAGCGTGAGGTAGTGCTATACGTTTGGTAATTTCCCCTCCAGTTAAAATGGAGGATCCCATTGAAGCAGCTAATCCCATACAAATTGTATGTACATCTGGTACAACAAACTGCATCGCGTCATAAGTAGATATTCCAGCTAATACCGCCCCACCGGGTGAATTTACATACAAGTACATATCTTTAGCTTGATCTTCTCCATTTAGATACATCATGATACCGATAAGTTGATTGGCAATTTCGTCATCGACTTGTTGACCTAGAAAGAGAAGTCTTTCCCGATAAAGTCGGTTGATTGGGATAGGTTTCCGCGACTTCTATTCTGTCGCCCCCCCCCTCTAGAACCGCATAGGTCTCGTTAGATACATACGGCTCTGGCAGCTTTTACGTCAAATGATTGTAGGAAAGAATTCTTTCCTTTTTCTAGTTTTGTTTATCCTGCCCGTATTAGCCTTTTGGTTCAAGTTTGTCTGGCCTAGTTTTCGCACATGCTGAACCTTTTGGTAACTGGTGATAGGGAAATGTACTCCAGCCTGTTAACCTTTTCTATTGCACCAATACATTTCTGTTTGTGATTGAGTTGTTCTTTTTATCCGACAAGTCTTTAGGTTCATCCTCTACCCCGGAGGTTGTAATGTTCCGACTGCTATTTGCGCATATAGGACAAATAGTTTTACTTCCCTTGCAGTTATTTCCATATTTTACTTGATATATTCAAAATAGAAATCTATTCAATCTTATTCTTCTTTTTTAGTAGTCATTTTGGCTACAATCAACATTTGGGGTTGAATAACCGGGGCCCGAGCAATCTGTTTATTCCAACTAACCGTGGATTCTAACAACTAGTAAATCTATTAACAGATTTTTCTCACACATTTGACCACTGATAGATTAGTCAATTTCAGGCTAGTAATCGGATGAGAGATGGCGGAGGCGGGTTCCACATGGCTCAATGCACCTTACGAGCCGCACTATACGTCAACCCAAGCCGCATCTTCTTCTCCAGGAAGACGAAAGGGCACCTTTGGAACACCAATTGGCATAAAAAAACTACCGAGAGATATTGCAATTACCTCCAAATTGGGAACGCAGAAACAAAATTGGAAAGAACTACTATTCTATTATAACATGCTTGATAACTACAATATGGGTTAAAATTTGTATCCTTTTGCAGATATTAGCAGGTTATGATGGGACCAATCTCTACATTGTTATATGAAACATGTAAATGCTAAAATATCTATGCCTTCATATATTTTTTGAAAGTAAAAATTAATAACTTACTTCACATTACTAAGTATTTCGTACGAACCAAGCAATTAGGTGAAACACAGTGGGGAAGGAGGACTGCCGCCTCCAATCTAAAAACGAATTAAGATATTAATTTATCTATTTCTTACAATATTCTTGATTTGGCATTTTTAGATTTTATGACGCAAGCCTATATTGCAAGAAAGTTACATAGTAGTCATTTATCTCCAATATCCAAGAAAGGGGTTTCTCACGGGTTTGCCTTGGTATCGCGTTCATACCGTCGTATTAAACGACCCTGGTCGTCTTATTTCCGTACATTTAATGCATACTGCTTTGGTCTCTGGCTGGGCGGGTTCAATGGCTTCATATGAATTAGCCGTTTTTGACCCATCGGATCCCGTTCTTGATCCCATGTGGAGGCAGGGTATGTTCGTCATTCCATTTATGACTCGCATTGGAATAACAAAGTCGTGGGGAGGCTGGAGCATCACCGGAGACACCGCAACTGATGCAGGTATCTGGAGTTACGAAGGAGTAGCCGCGGCTCATATCATCCTATCTGGTTTATTGTTTTTAGCCGCCATCTGGCATTGGGTGTATTGGGACCTAGATCTATTTCGAGACGATCGCACAGGAAAACCATCATTGGATTTACCAAAAATATTTGGAATCCATTTATTTCTTTCGGGAGTACTTTGTTTCGCGTTTGGAGCTTTTCATGTAACGGGCCTGTTTGGCCCCGGTATTTGGATATCAGATCCCTACGGATTAACTGGAAAAGTAGAACCTATAGATCCATCTTGGGGGGCCGAAGGTTTTGATCCATTTGTACCGGGCGGAATAGCCTCGCACCATATAGCAGCGGGAGTTTTAGGTATACTGGCGGGTTTGTTTCACCTAAGCGTTCGTCCTCCCCAACGGTTATACAAAGCTCTACGTATGGGAAATGTAGAAACCGTGCTATCTAGCAGTATCGCTGCCGTATTTTTTGCTGCTTTTGTCGTTTCCGGAACCATGTGGTATGGTTCTGCTGCTACCCCAGTCGAACTGTTTGGCCCTACTCGTTATCAGTGGGATCAGGGATATTTTCAACAAGAAATAGACAGACGAATACGATCCAGTAAAGCCGAAAATTTAAGTCTATCCCAAGCTTGGTTGAAAATACCGGAAAAATTAGCTTTTTATGACTACATTGGCAATAACCCCGCCAAGGGTGGATTGTTTAGAGCGGGTGCAATGGACAATGGCGATGGGATCGCTGTTGGCTGGTTAGGTCATGCCGTTTTCAAAGATAGAGAAAGCCGCGAGCTTTTTGTACGCCGTATGCCAACCTTTTTCGAAACATTTCCCGTCGTCTTAGTAGATGGCGAGGGTGTGGTGAGAGCTGACGTACCATTTCGACGAGCAGAATCAAAATACAGCGTTGAGCAAGTCGGTGTAACCGTAGAATTCTTTGGTGGTGAACTAGATGGCGCTAGTTTCAGCGATCCTGCCACAGTAAAAAAATATGCTAGGCGCGCCCAATTGGGCGAGATCTTCGAGTTCGACCGCGCTACTTTAAAATCAGATGGTGTTTTTAGAAGCAGTCCGAGGGGTTGGTTCACTTTTGGCCATGCCACGTTTGCTCTCATTTTCTTTTTTGGTCACATTTGGCACGGTGCAAGAACCTTGTTCAGAGACGTTTTTGCTGGTATTGATCCTGACTTGGCAGCTCAAATTGAATTCGGGGCATTTCAAAAATTGGGGGATCCAAGTACTAAAAGACAAGCTCTTTAAAGACTCTTTTTTTATCTACCCTGTTGAATTACTCTTTTTTTTTGTTAGTTACAAGAATTCACCGAATTCTAAAATGATAAATAACTGTTTTGTCAAAAGTTATTAATTTACTAGATTGATTTATTAACCTTGACTACTTCAAGGTAAAATAAAAAAGACTTGAAAAAGCTAGAAGTCTCTCCCGCGCAATTAGCATGAAAGATTTATTTTTAATACCACTATTACGGTCGAATCCATGGAAGCACTGGTTTACACATTTTTGTTGGTAGCAACTTTAGGTATAATATTTTTTGCCATCTTCTTTCGGGAGCCCCCAAAGGTACCTAGCAAAGGTAGATAGAGAGCTCTCTTTGACTCTTATTTCCCAAAAGATAAGTTTAAGTTGATTAGAGATCTTCCTTTTCAGTTTTGAAAAGGAAGATCTACCAGTCCGACTAATCTTCATGTTCCTCAAAGGGGTCTCTAAGCTCTTTGGCAGGTTGGCCGAAGGCAGTATACAAAGTGTAACCGGTGAAGCTAACGAGTGAACAGGAGATAGAGATAGCGACCGAAGTTGCGGTTTCCATTGCCTTGTAATTTAAAAAGATGTTCGTTCTTACTTCAATTGCTATAATAGTATACAAAGTCAATATATTTCAATCAATTGAGCAGATGCTATGGCTACGAAAGTTATTGATGACACCCCCAGGGGTAAACCCAAAATAAGTTTATTGGGAACGATTTTGAAGCCGCTTAACTCAGAATATGGAAAGGTTGCCCCCGGGTGGGGGACTACCCCCCTAATGGGATTTTTCATGGCTTTATTTGCAGTATTCCTAGTTACCATTCTGGAAATTTATAACTTATCTGTTTTATTAGATGGTATTCCAATTAGTTGGTAAAAAAGCCCCGGACCCGGATGACGTAACTAATGGATAATGGTTAAGGGTTTAGAAATAGAAATGGGTACTTTACCAGAACAATTAAGAACGGGAGTTAAATCGCGCGAACTTTAACTGTTTCTACAAAATAATAATATGGGCGTGTGATTCGTTGCAATTAATCCGATTCAACAACTAAGTAATCTTTTATTTAAACAAAATTCAGTATTAATATTAGATTATCGGTATCTCGCCCGGTAGCAATCGAGTAATTTAGCACCCGAAGCGCGAGGGCTTACTATTAGTATAAAATTTAAACTATGATTAATTTACATTAATTTACCACTTAAACTTCGTGACGAAGTTTTTATTTAATACCGACAACTCGCCAGTTTATTTAGCAAAAAATAAACAATGAAGTATATTTTATTCATACTTGTGAAGTATATAGGTAAAGAAAAGAAGAACTGTGTAGGGTTTTGATCCGAGGTTATGGAGGAGGTTGCGCCCGTTACGGCTTTCTACCTAAAAGATAAATCTATCGAAATATAGTAAAGACCTAAAGTTTATATGATACCAAAATTAATTAGATTAAAACGAAATAAAGGTTATTCATTTGTCTACCCCCCTACCTAAAAAAGATTGGGGGGGGTACGTCGATAAGATTAATAGATTTCCCAAGACGCTAAATTTGTTGGGTTTTGATTCAAAAATAAGAGCTAACGTGAGATCGAAGTAAGTTGTATTTCCAATTTTTATGAAATTGAGTAGCCCTTTTCTCAATTAACTGATAAAAGTGGGGGGGGTCTGCCGCGCCTTTTAACAGGAATTACTATTTGTTAATGAAATTGGCACGGTTGGTGAACATTGGTGATGCCAAAACGACTTTGCTTAAGCTGTGTGAGGAAAAAGCCTCATGCACAGTTTATGAAGAGGGAGTTGAAAAGACTTACCTATCTCACTAAGGTATATGATTGGTTTGAGGAGCGCCTAGAAATTCAGGCAATTGCAGACGATGTTACTAGTAAATATGTTCCTCCGCATGTGAATATATTTTATTGTTTAGGGGGAATCACGCCGACTTGCTTCTTGGTTCAAGTAGCCACTGGTTTTGCCATGACCTTCTATTATCGTCCAACTGTTACAGAAGCTTTTTCTTCAGTTCAATATATAATGACTGAAGTTAATTTTGGTTGGCTGATTCGGTCTGTTCATCGGTGGTCAGCAAGTATGATGGTATTAATGATGATTCTGCATGTATTTCGGGTTTATCTCACGGGCGGATTCAAAAAACCTCGCGAATTGACTTGGGTTACTGGGGTCATTCTAGCTGTATTAACCGTTTCTTTCGGTGTAACTGGCTATTCCTTACCCTGGGATCAAATTGGTTACTGGGCTGTCAAAATTGTAACTGGCGTCCCTGAAGCTATTCCCCTTGTAGGGTCTTCATTAGTAGAGTCATTGCGAGGAAGTGCTAGTGTTGGCCAATCAACATTAACTCGTTTTTACAGTTTACACACCTTTGTGTTGCCACTTCTTACTGCTGTTTTTATGCTGATGCATTTCCTAATGATCCGTAAACAAGGCATTCCGGGTCCCTCACGATTCATTCATACGTCAGGGGTGAGATAAATTACTATCGCTATATCTGCCGGGAATCTCACGTTCAAATCCTTTAAGAGGTTATCATTCTGTCGCCGCTACTGCTTATTAGTAAACCAAATGATAAGTTATCCAGCGGATTTAGTTATCGTCTCAGACTATTGAGATAAAATCTTTGAAGTGTAAAAGGAAAAAATTTGGATTACGGGAGTGTGTGACTTGTCTCGAGACGTGTAGGCTATGCAGACGATCAGCCGGATACTGCTACACCCAAAGATGTATCTTCTTTCCAACCTCTCTTTTGGACTAAGATTCGAAACCTGGATAGAAAGATCTATTTTTCAGACTAAGACTAAAGCTGTTTGGAGAAGGTTTTCCATGATCGATTCAAAAATTTTGAAAGGCCTCGTGAAACCCTATAAATCTAATTGGGATTGTGTGAAGCTTTTGAACATACGGTTTTTAATACGAAGCGTACATTTCTTTCGCAGTAACCGTTAATCTTTTTTAAAAAGAGCCGTTGGGGTAAAAAAACGATCTAAAGATATATATAGTCAACGTTGTAACAAGTTAAAATCCTATACCTTAGTTCTAAATATCTTGTCTTGTATAAACTTGCAGTGATATGACATGTTGGTATGGGGTACGAGATAACCCGCAAAGCCTTTTTCCATTATTGAGCTGATTCGGATCAGAAGCCGTTTTGCAAAATCACTTTTTTGCATGTTTATCCTCTCTTTATTTGCCAACCTAACCGTTGCAGGATGAAATAATTTCACATCTGCTCGAGCCGTATGAGGAGAAATTCTCACGTTCGATTCTTGTGGGGGAATGAGAAGTCCACCCCAATAACAAAAAAACCTGACCTGAACGATCCTGTTTCGAGAGCAAAATTAGCGAAAGGTATGGGGCATAACTACTACGGGGAACCCGCTTGGCCTAATGATCTTTCATATATATCTCCTGTAGTAATATTGGGAACCATCGCATGTACCGTGGGTTTGGCTGTTTTAGAACCATCAATGATTGGTGAACCGGCAAACCCATTTGCAACTCCTTTGGAAATATTACCTGAGTGGTATTTTTATCCTGTGTTTCAAATACTTCGCACAGTGCCCAATAAACTATTAGGTGTTCTTTTAATGGCGTCGGTACCCGCAGGTTTGTTGACCGTTCCTTTTCCCGAAAATGTCAATAAATTTCAGAATCCGTTTCGGCGCCCAGTAGCCACAACAGTTTTCGCAATTGGCACCGCGGTCGCTATTTGGTCAGGTATTGGGGCAACTTTACCCATAGATGGATCTCTAACTTCGGGGCTTTTCTAACACTTTGCCGTCTACCATTAACCTAAAAAATACTTGATTTAGTCTAGGGAACAATTGTCAGCCCCCGGGCTAGGACAAGACTTCCCCAGACTTGGTCTTTTTTGAATTAAGATTATTGAAGAATCAACTTCTAATTTATTGGGTTTGGTTAACTCATATTTACCTCCAAAACTTTTGAAGTGCTATTGTTTGTCTCAAAAATAATCCAAATTGGATTCCGCCTTTTTTTTTGTACTACTTAACTATGTACCGGTAATTCTGAGGCGAAACGCTTCCACAAAGCTTTTGAGACCTGATCTACAGATTTTTGTCCAAAATTCTTTATTTTTGATAAATCTTCTCGGCTGTAATTAAGCAAATCGGCGATGGTGTGTATTTCTGCTTTTTTGAGACAATTAAAGACTCTGGCGGGTAATTCTAGTTGATCAATAAACGCATCTTCGGGCAGCTTTTTTCCTAGTCCATTCTTATTATAAAGTTGTGAAGATAACTTCATTGAGGAAAAGAGACCTTTGTCATCTCCTGAGCAAAAGACGTCTTCACGTTTCAGGCGCAGAAAAGGACTTGATAGTTCTATTAGTTTTTCAGAAGCCTCGCTAATTGCCTCGTCTGGGGTCAAACTACCATTAGTCCATATCTCAATGAGTGATATTTCTCGCGTCGCTTTACCACTTCCAAATAGATGTACGCTATAATTTACGTTTCGGACGGGCATAAATACAGCATCAACGGGAAATTCTCCGTTTTTGAATTCATTTAAATTTTCTATGCGGTATCCACAATCTTTTTCAATCTTTAATTCAATATTGACAGATATCGGGTGAGTAATAGTAACTATATGTTGTAAATTGTCAACCGCTTCGACAGAGGGTGGGAATAAGATATCACCCGCCGTTATTTCTTTAGGACCTGTTACGGATGAAGTTGCTTCTTTAACATCATTGGAGTCGCTCTTAAGTGCAACTTCCTTTAAATTAACTAAAACATCATGTATTGTCTCTTTAATACCCGTTACTGTGGAATACTCGTGAACAACTCCGTGAAACCGTGCACGTGTTATACTCGTTCCTCGAATCTCTTCTAGTAATGCTCTACGCATGGCAATTCCCACAGTACTAGCTTGGCCCCTCTTAAAGGGAGATACGACGAAACGACCATAATGAAGACGTTTATTTTCTAGCCTAGATTCAATACATTTCAATTGAATTGCCTGGGTACAGATCGATTTCTCACGCGTAAGCATAAAAGAATCCCCCTTTAAGTTTTAGATAACGACTTATTAGACACGTCTTTTTCGGGGGGGTCGGCACCCATTATACGGCATAGGGGTCACATCACGTACAAAGCTTAGGATTATGCCGCTTCGTCGAATGGCCCGCAAAGCGGTATCTCTTCCAGGGCCAGGTCCGCTCATCGTAATTTCTGCTTGCTTCATACCCCGCTCCATTGAAGCACGGATAGCATGCTCCGCTGCAGCTTGGGCGGCAAATGGTGTACTTTTGCGTGTACCCTTAAAGCCGCAGGCACCAGCTGAACACCGAGTAGCTACCTATCCCCGAACGTCCGTAACAGTAATAATGGTATTATTGAAACTTGCTTGGATATGAATAACCCCCTTCTGTACTCCGCGTTTTACTTTTCGTGAACGAATCTTTTTTGAATTAGTTGACATAGTTAATTGATTCTTTATAGCCAAGGGCTATTATTAATTGTTAATTAGTTCTACGCTTAAGTATTTTGACTATCCCTGCCTCTGCTTATGCTTCGGGTTACAACAAATTACCATGATTCGTCCATGTCTACGGATCAATTGACACTTTTCACATATTTTACGAATAGAAGCACGAATTTTCGTAGCTACAACCTTTAATTAGTTGGATAAATCTATTGATAGATTCGAGATACATTACTCCTTTTTACGAATTAAAACAGAAAGTTGAGCAAGCAGATAATTACTAGATGACGACATCAATACCAAAATCTAATGATTGTTATTTGTCTGTTTATTTCGAAGTCGATAAATTATACACCCTTTAGTAAGATCATAAGGACTTAATTCAACTCTTACTCTATCTCCCGGTAATATTCGTATGTAACTCCGTCAGATCTTTCCCGATATGTGGGTCAAAACTTGGCATCCATTATCCAAACAAACTCAAGACATAGCATTGGGGAGCGAGTCCGTAACTGTACCTTCTATGTCAATAAGATTCTGCTTCTTTATCATCCGAACTAAATAAACCTCCCTTAAATCATAGATTTCTTTGATAAATTACTAATTCAGCTGATATTGCTAACAGCTTATTTATAACGTAGTCATTTTGAAACTTCCTTTGGGAAGAAGTTTCTGAATTACCAAACGTGGCATAGAATCTCCCCCCCGATATCTTTGTGTCGAGCCTCTCGATCTGTAATAAGTCCATGCGATGTCGATGAAATTGCAATCCCCATACCGCCCAATATTTTAGGAATTTGTCGACGATTGGAATAGATTCTCAATCCAGGTTTGCTAATACGTCTGATAACCGCAATGTAGGGGTCTTTCTTTTTACCGAGAAATTTCAAGCTTACATCCATAAACTCTTTCCCATTATTACCTTTGCGTTTTACAGCGTTTTTTATAAAACCCTCTTCCACCAAAACCTCTATGATGCGTTCAGTCATTTTAGTGGCAGGTATTTCGATTATAGCTTTCCTTGTCGTGTTGCCATTTCTTATGGCAGTAAGTGCGGTAGAGATAGCATCGTTAGCCATAAAATATCAATTACTAGTTTTTGCGGTTATGAATACTAGAATGATTCCTAATCTCTTGTCTTCTTCTGTTTCATCTAATCTCATTTTGTATATTCCGTATATTCAGAGATATTTGACAAAGTTTCAAACCGAGCTTATAAATTCGGTTTGAAACTTTGTCAAACTTATGGTGCTAAGTTAACTCAATTATTAACCTTTACAATACCTCAGGAGCTAAAGAGACTACTTTGGTAAAATTGTAATCCCTCAACTCCCTAGCTACTGGACCGAAAATCCTAGTCCCCCTAGGATTTCCTTCCTGGTTAATAATAACAGCCGCATTGTTGTCAAATCCAACAATAATCCCGTTACACCGTTTTATCCCTTTGCGAGTACATACTACCACTGCCCTAACCACCTCTGATCTTTTTAGAGACATATTGGGTACTGCTTCTTTGACTACAGCCATTATGATATCACCTATACCCGCGTATTTGCGGTTGCCGGTTCCTAACACTCGAATACACATTAATTTGCGGGCTCCGCTGTTGTCTGCTACGTCTGAATAACTCTGAGTTTGAATCGTTTGGTAATCGAAAAGGATGATAGGTTTATTTGTACTACATTTGAATAAAATGAGATAGAGTCTACCCAAAGATTTTTGAAAATAAGGGAATTACCGCTATTGTGACTAATCTAACCCAATTGGATTGATCAAATCTATTTGCTTTATTAACATTCGGGATAAAGCTTTAGAAGCTATCATTGCCATTGCTTACCCTTCAGTCATTAGTTTTTCTAGTTCTTTGTTTTTCAAAAGTATCACGATTCGGCAGTAGTTATCACTCGAGTAAGTACGGGCATTTTGTGGGCAGCCATTGCCATAGCGGTTTGGGCTACATCTTCCGATACCCCGCTCAATTCATAAATTATTCGGCCTGGTTTAATTGCGGATACCCAATATTCCGGAGATCCTTTGCCCGACCCCATACGCGTTTCCGCCGGTCTCATCGTAATGGGTTTGTCGGGAAAGATGCGTATCCACAGCTTCCCGCCTCGACGAGCATAACGCGTTATTGACCTCCTTCCCGCCTCTATTTGTCTAGCAGTAATCCAAGCAGGTTCGAGGGCTTGAAGAGCAAATTTTCCGAAGGAGATGGCATTGCCGCGATTAGATATTCCCTTCATTCTTCCTCTATGTTGCTTACGATATTTAGTTCGTCTGGGGTTACAGTCGATATTGACAGAATTTATCAATCTCTGATACAGAACCGAACGTGGCAGTCTACCCCCAACCGGCTCCTCATGAATTTGATACCACTTCTCATATTTTGTCAACTTATTAGCTATTTCTTTTTCTTTTTAGATTCCTTTATTTTATTACACGAGCAGCGTTTCAACTAGTACTTAGTACTAAACCCACGGGCGAGAATAAGCTCGATCTTTAAGCTATTTTTTTGCTTTTAAAGTATGGGCTTCTCTCGCTATCCCATCTGCCAAATCTCGGAATTCATTCACTGAATGAATGAGATTCAGAAGTCCCCTCGTTTTTTCATTCTCTTAGAACAAACGTTTTGGTTCCCCCTCTCGTCAACGGAGCTTTTCAACCAATATCATTTTTGATAAGTCAAAATTCCTAGGATTAATTGACTCAAAGCTCTAAGTTACTCTGATATTGATAATTTTTAAATCGATGCTATATCACGTAGCTTTTCGGGGGTTGAGTGGTTAACCATACGATTTTGATAAATAAAAATCAAAATAATTAACTCTTTCTTTATCGAAGGAATCATAAATTGGTATTTGTTTCAGCTTCCCCATGAAAAGATTTTCCGTGGATAGAAATTCCAATTGACTTGGGGTAACCTTATTCTGTCTTGTCTCCGGCATTCGCTTATTTAGTACTCGGAAACAGATGGTCCATTACTCAATCAATTAATCTTTTTTAGAAATAAAGAGATGTTGTTTAAACGAGTCGCACACTAAGCATAGCAAATATTTTTTAAATTTTGAAATGAGAAGATTGAAACTGGAGTAGAATGAAACTAACTAAAGTTCCTGGCAATTTTTGTTAAATAGTTCTTTTTTTTTTCCTAGGGTAAGGATCAACCAGTACCCCGAAATGTCCAGATCTTTATGCCTAGAACCCCATAAATTGTTTGAGCTGGGTGGTATGAATATCCAATACGGGCTTTAATCGTTTGGAGGGGGACCCGACCTTCCCGAGCCCATTCAACCCTAGCCATCTCACTACCGTTGAGGCGCCCAGCTATTTGTATCTTGATACCCCTATTGCCGGTTCTTCCAACTAACTCGATAGCTTTTTTCATAGTTCGTCGGAAAGGAACTCTATTTTTTAATTGCGAGGCAACATTTTCCGCCAAGATTTTTGGTTCTCCATATGGTTGGGCGATACTAGTTAGTACTACTCGGAGCTTTCTAGCTTCGATTCCTAAGATTTTCTCTATATAGCCCCTCATTTGACTAATCCCCAAATCTTGTTCTTCAATAAGTAAATCAGGAAATCCTGTATATATATCAACCCGAATTAGATCTGTTTTCCGCCGGATTTCAATACGCCCAACTCCGCCATAATTTGTGGCATCTGTCATATTTTTTGCAATATACCTCTCGATAGAGTTGCGTATTTGCCTATCCCCTTCAATAAACTTTGGGTAATCTTTTGTCTGCGCGAACCAATGAGAATAATGCTTCTAATTTACACCGAGTCGAAAACCGAGTGGATGAATCTTTCGCCCCATATCTATTTTTCCTCAACTAAATATGAAATTATTAAATAATCTTTTTCTTTTTTCAAACTTTCAAATATCTAATGAGTAAACATTCTGTATGGAATCACCTTTCTCTATCTCCAATCTTGTTAAACTTTGACTTAATAGTTACTTTGCAAATCGGTTTCTTTATCGGGCAACCTCGGCCTTGTGCTCGAGGGCGGAACCTTCTCAAATATGTAGAATTTTCGGCTCAGGCCTCACTAATGAACAAATCGGATTTAGTCAATCCCAAATTGGTATTGGCATTTGCCGCTGCAGAAAGTATTAATTGCGATACTAGATAACATGTTTTGTAAGGCATAAATTCGGGTAATACAAGTGCTTCTCCGTATGAACAACCCCGGATTTGAGTGAGAATCCGTCTTATTTTGATAGCTGACACACGAATATTTTTTCCCAGAGCTTGCGCTCCAATCTCTGATCTTTTTCCGTTTTTCATAAGATATGATTTTCTAATTATCGACGAGATCCTTTATCATTTTTTGCATGTCCTTTAAAATTACGAGTGGGGACAAATTCACCTAATTTATGGCCCACCATGCGATCGGTTACATAAATAGGTAGGTGCTCCCGCCCATTATACACGGCAATGGTGTGACCGATCATGATGGGTACAACTGCAGAAGCTCGAGACCAAGTGATAACCAACTTTCTCTCTTTTCGTATATTAAGGTTTTCAACTTTCCTTATTAAATCATTAGCCACAAAAGGGCCCTTTTTTGATGAACGTGCCGTAGCCAATTAACCCCCGCTTAATATTTTCATATATCAATACCCTTTACGTCGACGAAGTATAAGGGGGTTGCTGTATTTTTGAATTCTCCGACTCCTTTGTCCAAGCGCAACATGCCCCCAAGGGGTTGATGGGTTTCTTCTACCAATCGGAGTTCTGCCCTCCCCTCCTCCATGGGGGTGGTCTACAGGATTCGTAGCTGAACCTCTCACTTTAGGCCGTCTACCTAACCAACGCTTGGATCCAGCTTTTCCCAAACCTTCGTTGTTAATATCAATGTTTCCGACTCGTCCGATACTTGCTAAACAGTTATGAGATATTAAACGAATCTCGTTGGAAGGTAGTCTTAATGTAGCTAGTTTTCCTTCTTTTGCAACTACTTTTGCTGCCGCTCCAGCTGATCTAACCAATTATCCGCCTCTACCAGATTTTAATTCTATATTATGTATAATAGTACCTAAAGGTATTCTGGTCGAAGTAGACCCTCCCTTTCTCTTCTTACTTATGCTTAAAAAGATAAAACGATTGGGGAAGACCCCTTCCCAAACTGTACAAGCTTTTTTCGAAGCATACAGCTTTCCGGACATGAAACATTACTAGGTTTTGATAGCACCATTTTCACTTGATGCTTACTGAAAAGCGAGTAAAATTTGAGCCGTTTCTTTTATATCCTTGGCTTTTTTGCCCGCATCTGGCTTTCTCTTAATAGTCCAGTAATTCAAAAGAATTTAGCAACAGATTTGGTGACTTCGATGATTCGCGTTAGCATTCGTAAATGTTCAAGATAACTTAGGAAACTCTCTCTTTTTAGCATTAGCATAATTACATCTTTATGCACTTCGTATTTATGTCATTCTGTGGCTTCGATTTTGCCCCCGACTGCCAAATCGAGTTGAATTCGTAATTTTTACAAATTTAGTCCATAGAACGCCCTTTTTATTATTAATATTTTGAGATTATTTATCTGTTTCCATATTATTTTACCCTTGCAATTTTATATATCTTAAATTGCTCTAAATTTTAGCACGTGCTGCTGTCCCTATTTGGTTACCCTAACCAGGTTTACTTCAGTTTACGTAATAAAGTTGAAGTAGTGCGAGGTTTTCGGGCCAAGCCTACAACCCGATCGATTAGTTTCGAAATGCGCGAATCAACTATTCAACCCGCACTCAGAGGTAGGGCATTTCCCACTGAAATTGATGCGTCAGGACTAGATCTTATGATATCTCCAATTCTCACTCCACGTGGATGTAAATTGTATCTTTTATGACCATCTGTGTAGTTTATTAAACAGATGAAAGCATTTCGATTGGGATCGTATTCGATACTGGCTACTCTTCCGTCAACATTCAGCTTGTCGCGTCGAAAGTCAATTTTACGATATAAACGCTTGTGCCCGCCCCCCCTATGTCTGCTGGTAATGATTCCACCATGATTACGACCATTTTTAGACATTCTAAAATAAGTTAATGGTTTGTGGGGTTTCGATCCCGTTGTTTCACCAAATTGCAGAATAGCCCGGTTCCGGGTACCTGGGGTATATGCTTCATATAGTCATATGGCCATATTTATTCTTCCCTTTTATGTTTACATAATCTTTGATTTGATAGGAAAGTAAACTCTTTCCAAGTATTAGTTTAGAAATAGTGGAATAAAGGAATTAGATTGAAGCCGAATAATCATCTTTTTTTGACTTGTAGAATTCGATTTCGATCTAGCTCTTTTTTTAGTTATTACTCGATTACTGTTAATACCTTTGACTTTAACATCAAAAATATTTTCAATCCAATTCTTCATTTCAGTTTTGGTCAACTTCGAATCTACAAAAAAAGTATATTGATTTTGTTGCAACAAACGAATAGACTTTTCAGTAATCAATTGGTTTTTGGGCTTATCCGTAGTATCCTTCTCGCTTTATTTAGTTATCTTTAACTTTTTTTGATCTCTTCTTTTAAAACTCCTGTATAGTTTACTAGTTTGTCTTTCTCTGCTATCAATTTTGTTTGGATCTACCCAATTTCCAAAGCTGTTCTTAAATTATCTGGTTCCTTCTCTATCTTTCTTCTTTAGTTGCATCCAACAGGAGTTGAACCTGTGAATTCGCCAATTATGAGTTGGGTGCTTTAACCGTTCAGCCATGGATGCCAACTACAACAGTATTTTAACAGAATAATTAAGATATGTCAAAATTGAAAAATAAAAAATAAATAAATGTGTGCTTACTAGGAACGAAAAAAGTCGCAATTTGTCTCTCCCGCCCCGACGTGTGCCTAGCAACTCAACAAGCAGTTGTTGAAAGGATTCCGTTGAAAAATGAAGAAGGGCAAACAAGCAAGAAAGATTTCGAGACGAAACTGCTGGTGGGTAATTCAAACAAATGATGAGGGATTCCTCGAGAAGTTAACAATTAATCCCCATATTGAATGATTATAAATTATTCAAAGAAGAATGGGTTTGAAACATACACGAGGAGGGTTCTGGGAGCAAAATCAGTTATGAATCTCTTATGAACCAGGAGCCATGTGAAGTAAGAATTTCATGCACGGTTCTGAATGAGCGGAAAGATCGTAAATCCTCTTTTCGACTCTGACTCTCCTATACCAGTCGTTGCTTTTTTCTCCGTTACCTCTAAAGTAGCAGCTCCAGCTTTATTTACGCGACTCTTCGGTCTAACTTTTCCATATTTATCTAATGAGTGGCATATCGTGGTAGGCTTATTAGCTATTTCTAGCATGATATTAGGAAATCTAATTGCCATTACTCAAATAAGTATGAAACGTATGCTAGCTTATCCCTCTATAAGCCAAATTGGATATCTTCTGATTGGAGTACTTGCTGCAGACCCGGAGAACGGTTACGCAAGTATGATAACTTATACGTTTATTTATATACTCATGAATCTGGGAACTTTTGCTTGTATCACCTCATTCGGTTTACGAACCGGAACTGATAATATTAGGGATTACGCGGGATTATACATGAAGGATCCTGTTCTAACATTCTCTCCGGTTTTACGTTCACCATCCCTAGGGGGTATCCCTCCACCATCCGGTTTTTTTGGTAAACTCTATCTCTTTTGGCATGGATGGAAAGCTGGTTCGTACCCATCAGTTCTGGTAGCGCTCGTCACAAGTGTAATTTCTATCTACTATTATCTTAAAATAATTAAATTAATGTTCACTGGGAAGAATGGGAGTAGCGATGCATCCACAACTTCTATACAAAATTCATTAGTTTCTCCATCAATTTCAAAAAGTTCTATTGAAATAGCTATGATCATTCGTGCACTAGCATCAATCCTATCGGGTATATTAATAGATCCTATTATCGGGATCACACGGAATACTTTATTCTAGATTCACTTCTCTTCTTGTGACGCGAACTCCCTCTTTTTTCGAATGATTTTTCTGAGAAGCCAGTTCTGCTGTCCCAACTAGCCTGTCTCTGCAACTTACGAAATAGTTATATCTTCTTCGGTAATTGATCCTGACATTATCCTATCTAGCTTGTATTTGTCTTTTCACACCCGGAATCACTTGCTAGGAACTAGGAAAAT